AATTTTTATTTTTTTTAAACCTCGCTTTGCTCGATAATCAAGCATCTCAATTTGATCGAAGATACTCGTTGTACCAAACTTTTGCTTAATTACAAAAAATAAGCAAAATAAAATTTTAGAAGATTAATTAATACGTACCAAACTTTACATTTTAAAATTGATGCTTGATAATGCGAGATACAAAATAAATTTTGAGTAATCTTAAAGTTTGGCACATTGTAAAGTTTGGTACATAAAATGATACAGTTTGGCACAATGGATCGAGCGTTAGCGAGATATTTTAGCGAGATATTTTATTTTGTTATGGTTATTTGTTCTGATTTTTCTTAAAACGTTTATTTTTTTCCCTTTTTTTTTTGTTACAAAAAAATATGGTAACATGTTCAATTTCAATATCTCGCTATCGCTCCATTATCTCGCTACCGCTTGAACGAGCAAATTTATTTTTTGGAGTATCTCGCATGAGATTCATACGTACCAAACTTTACCAAGAAATTATTTGGTGCCAAACGGTAGGATCAGCTATCAATTTTGTTCCATTGTGCCAAACTTTTTTATAGCTCAAAATAAATTTTGTCCTCCGATTATCAATTTTGTTCCAATGTGCCAAACTTTTTTATAGAGCATTAATTTTTATTTTTGCTCCATTATCTCGCTACCGCTCTCATATTTTTTAACACATTGTACCAAACTGTATGGCTAAAGTTTGGCACCAAACTTTTATGGATCTATAAATACGTACCAAACTTTCTATCTATCTTTGATGTTTAATGGAGCCAATATAAAAATTGGTTCAAAATTATAATTTAGAGTAAAAATTTATTTTTTTGCCAAATTTTATTTTGGAATTAAAAAATAAACTAAAATTTTATTTAGAAGTTTTATTTTGTATAACCATAAATCTATATATATTATTAGAATAGAAATAAAATAGCAAGCTTGTCTTTGAACAAAGCTTGCTATTTGTATTAAATAAAATCTGCTTTTTCTTGTAAGAGCTAATTTAAAATCCCAAAAGGGAAATGTAATTAGTTGATAGAAGAAGAAGAAGAAGAAGCTAAGTCAAGAGGGAAGTTGTGAGCGTTACGCTCGTGCATTACTTCCATACCTAAGTTAGCGCGGTTGATGATGTCTGCCCAAGTGTTAAGAACACGACCTTGTGAGTCTACAACTGATTGGTTGAAGTTGAAACCGTTTAAGTTGAACGCCATTGTTGATAGACCTAAAGCTGTGAACCAAATACCGATTACAGGCCAAGCAGCTAAGAAGAAGTGTAATGAACGTGAGTTGTTGAAAGACGCGTATTGGAAGATTAAACGACCAAAGTAACCGTGAGCAGCTACGATGTTGTAAGTTTCTTCTTCTTGACCAAAACGGTAACCTTCGTTAGCTGATTCGTTTTCAGTTGTTTCACGGATTAGAGATGAAGTAACTAATGAACCGTGCATAGCTGAGAATAATGAACCACCAAATACACCAGCAACACCTAACATGTGGAATGGGTGCATTAAAATGTTATGTTCAGCTTGGAATACGATCATGAAGTTGAAAGTACCGCTAATACCTAAAGGCATACCATCCGAGAATGAACCTTGACCGATAGGGTAAACTAAGAATACAGCAGATGCAGCAGCTACTGGAGCTGAGTAAGCAACTGCGATCCAAGGACGCATACCTAAACGGAATGAAAGCTCCCATTCACGACCCATGTAGCAGTAAACACCTAAAAGGAAGTGGCAAACGATAAGTTGGTAAGGACCACCGTTGTATAACCATTCATCTAGAGAAGCTGCTTCCCAGATCGGGTAGAAGTGTAAACCGATAGCGTTAGAAGTTGGGATAACAGCACCTGTGATGATGTTGTTACCGTAAAGAAGAGAACCTGAAACTGGCTCACGGATACCATCGATATCTACAGGCGGAGCTGCGATGAAAGCGATGATGAATACTGATGTTGCAGTAAGAAGACATGGGATCATGATTACACCGAACCAACCGATGTATAAACGGTTTTCAGTTGAAGTGATCCACTCACAAAAACGAGCCCATAGGCTAGAATTTTCACGACGTTCTAAAATTGCTGTCATATTTTAATTTTTAAAAAAGTTTTAAGTTCTCCGTAAAATATTTTTTTAAGATATTTTAATTTAGAAATACAAGCTTCTATAAAAGCATGGTATTAATATTATACATTAAATAATATTTATATACAAAATTATAATTTTAATATTTAACTAATTTGTTAATTTTGTTTATTTTTGATTAATTTTTATTTTTGCTCCATTATCCCCTTCGGGGATAATAGATCGAAAAATTTAATAGGAGATAGAACGAGCGATAGCGAGTTAGATCGAAAAATTTAATAGGAGATAGAACCTCTAACCAGAGGTTAGATCGAGCAATAGCGAGATAGAACATTATTTGTTATTTTTTGGAGTATCCATTTTTATTTTTCACCCCCTTTGGGGGTGCATTCTAAAGTTTGGCACATGAATTAAAAAGTTTGGCACAATGGAACAAAATTGATAGCAGATACTAAAGTTTGGCCAAAAATAAAAGTGCAGGGAAGCGAGATATCAATTTTGTTCCAATGTGCCAAACTTTTTAATAACATCTTTGATTATACGTACCAAACTTTACAATGTGCCAAACTTTTTTATAGAGCATCCATTTTTATTTTTGATCGAGCATCTGCTATCTCGCTACCGCTCGATCGCTCAAAATAAATTTTGTCATCATATAACCCTTACACCAAAAAAGTTGTAAGTTTGTTGTAAGAAAGTTAAAATTAAAAGTAATAAAGATAGTCTTAGTCCTAATGACCAGAATGGCCTTAGTCCTAATGACCAGAATGGCCTAAATGGTATGTGTGTTGTAGAGGATTAAGTAAAAATAAAAAGTATGTTATTTCTTGTTTGTAGTTGTAGGACTTGTTGTAAGATTATAAAGAAAAATTTGTTCTTTCTTTGGCCTCGCTCTCCGCTCGGGCTCTGGCCTCGCTCTCCGCTCGGGCTCTGGCCTCGCTCTCCGCTCGGGCTCTGGCCTCGCTTTCTGCTCGGTACCAAACTTTCTCCGCTCGGGCTCTGGCCTCGCTTTTTGCTCGGGCTCTGGCCTCGCTTTCCGCTCGGTACCAAACTTTCTCCGCTTGGGCTCTGGCCTCGCTTTTTGCTCGGATTTTGTTTTGGGTTAAAACTCCAAAGGATTATCGAGCAAGAGCGAGATAAAAGCTTTTTGTTCGGATTTTGGTTTAGGTTTAAAAAACTCCAAAGGATTATCGAGCGATAGCGAGATTGAGCTTCTCGCTCTGGCTCGCTTTTTCCAGATGCTTCGCTTTGGGCTCAAAAATAAAAAGAGCAATAGCAATCTCCGAAGGAGAATCGAGCCAAATAAATAAGCTTCTTGCTGATGCTCCGGTACCAAACTTTGAGAAAGATCGAGCGATAGCGAGGAGGAACGAGCAAATTTATTTTTTGGAGTATCTCGCATGAGATGCTCGATCAAAGATGTTATCCCCGAAGGGGATAATGTGAACCATCCTTTAACAATCATAATAGTTATATACAAATTTTAATTTTGCTCTTAAAAATCCATTTTTATTAAGCATATTTTATTTTATTGATTAAATAAAATTTGCTTTATATTTATATTTAGATTGCTTAAAAAAATAGCGTATCCTGACATAATAGCCAAAGGAGAAGTAATGCAATCCTTCTGATTGACGCACAATTAACTGTAATAATTCAAATATATCAATATAGAATTACAGATAAATAAAACTCTAGTATGTTTTTCTGAATTTAAGAACGGAGAGAGAGGGATTCGAACCCTCGTAAGCGCAAGTCGCGCTTAAACGGATTAGCAATCAGCCGCTTTCGACCACTCAGCCATCTCTCCTTTTTTAGTTTTATAATCAAAAAAAAACAAATTTTTTGAACTCTATTTGTAATATAAATACAAAATTGTAATTTTATTTTATTTACAAAAAATAAAATAAAATTAGGAGTTTTATAAAGTATTATCTTTTATTTTATCTAAAAAAAAGCAAAATGACAACTACATAAACATTTAATTCTTAAAAAAAAAAAAAAAATTTTAGCACAATGGAACAATATTTATAGTTCCTCTATCTAGAACATCCCCTTCGGGGATGTAGTATGAGATGCTCGATCGAGCAAAGCGAGATGTCTTTTTTTACAACTCGCTTTGCTCGTTCATTTATAATAGTAAAATAAAAATTTATAGGTTACCACCACGTGCTGATAATAAAACAACAACAAGAGGACCAGCTGAAACAACTAAAATTAGACTAACAAGAGTAAAAGCTAATTCAAGATTCATAATTAAAGAAAAAATTTTTATATAAAAAAGCAAAAAGTAACAATCAATTTTATACTAGTAAATTCCAAGAAGATAAAAACCTTGTTAAATTATTCACTTTATAGATAGCTAACTAAGTTTTAATTGTCTATTTTAAATGTGCAAAATAGACTTAAAATAAATTGGATACTCTATTTTTTTGCAGGAACAATACCAAACTTTGAGTTGTAATTTATTCTTACAACATTGATTTTAATATCAATTTCAAAGTTTGGTACCAATCCTCTATCCAGAGCATCAAAATAAATGGGATGTCGCATTTATACTGTTTGGCACAATAGACGAATATTTATCTAACGTGTCAAAAAGTATGGGAGCGAAACGAGATATTATCCCCTTTGGGGATACTAAAGTTTGGTACAATTTGCCAAACTTTAGGTTTGATTATACTGTTAGGTCTACTTATCTTTACAAAATTGATAGAGCATCTATTTTTATTTTGCAAAATGAAATTTTACAACTATACCATAAATTAACGATAAAGCAAATTAAATTTTTATTATATAGAGTTAATTTTCTATATTGTCTTTTTTAGCACTTTTACAACTTGATAACGTGCTTTAGCACGTTTATAAGCAAAATTTGCTTCTACTTTTTCCTTTACACCTTCAGCTTTTTCTAAATTTGCTTTTGCTGATTCAAAAGCTTCTTTAGCTTCTTCAGGATTAATATTTTCAGCAGATACTGCTTCATTAGCTAAAATTGTTACTTGATTTTGTTTTACTAAAGCAAAACCACCCATAATAGCATAAGAATTCCATTCATCTTTTGAACCTGATGCTTGGCCACCACGAATAAGCATAGCACCAACATCTAAACCTGTAATAATAGGTGCGTGATTTTTTAAAACACCCATTTCACCTGTTTCAGTAGGTAAAATAATTTCATCAGCTTGACCATTCCAAAAAGGGCGTTCTGGTGTTAAAATAGAGATTTGTAAACTCATAAAAAAAAAAAAGCTATTAAAAACTAGAGCTTTTATATATTTATTTTATAAATTTTCTAACTTAAAATAGTTGTTATTGAAATAGCTTATAAAAAGCTTTGCTTTAAATAGGATATAAAAAACATTAAACCCTAAAGAGAAAGTTAGAGGAGGGCAGAGTAACTATTTGTCTCATTCTAAGAATCCATACCCGCAAACGGGTATAAATAAAATTTAACTTGAAAATTTTATCTAAATATTGTCTATTTTATAGCACTAATTTAAATTGATAAAACATAAAATTTAAAATACATACATAAAATTCGAATTTTTTAAAAAAGTTCTTTTTGATGTAATACTTGTCAAAGGACGAAAAGAATAAAAAAAATATTAAACATATTTTATTTTTGCTCGATTAAAAAGTTTGGCCTACTTATCTTTGATGCTTTGCTGCTTTTTGTATTTAAATTTTTGGTCACCTGCTTTGCTTATTCGTTTTTTCTAAACTATACTTTGTTTTTTTCTTACTAACTGAAATCAATTTTTTTCTATTGTTTACACTTTAATTGATTTTTGACTATAAAAGCGAATACATCAAAGTAAATTTTTTATGATATATAAAACAAAAATTTGCTTTATCTTGTTTTGCTTCATTAAGCTTCTCTTTTTATTTTGCTAAAAAATAAAGTTAAATTTTATTTAAACCATACTGCCTCTGCAATGTGCCAAACTTTAGCATCCCCTTCAGGGATACCCGAAGGAGAGAATGGAGCATAGCGAGTAATTTTATTCTTTTTGAGACTCAAGTTTTATTTAACCGATAAAATACAATTTGCTTAATTATAGATGGCTTTTACATAGTTAATAGTAAACAAGATTTGATTTTGTATTTAAAAAAAACGAGACAAGTTAATAAAACATTCTCTAAAGTAATTACTAAATTTAACAAGTTAATTATGACGTGAAAAAAATGAAACTAAAAAAAATGGGATTTTCGAAGATTTTTTAATCAACTAATAAATTGATTGCATTAATAATTACTTGTGGTTTTTTTGCATACATTGCATTATTAATTGCTATTTTATGCAGTTCTTCTTTTTTTCTAATAGCATAACCTGTTTTTTTATATGCATCAAGAATTTCACTTTTTAGTTTTGTTACCATAGGTTGACCTGAACGTTTTTCACAAGCTTCCATAATCCATCTTAATGAATTGGCTTTAGCACGATCACCTAAACGTAATACACGAGGTACCATTTGAATAGCACCAGCACGACGACGTGGTTTAACTTCAACCCTAGGTGTAATATTATCTAAAGCTTTTTCAAAAACTTCAACAGGATTTTTTTTTGTAACATCACCAATTTCTTTTAAAGCATTATATACAATTCGATATGCTACAGATTTTTTACCACTTTTTAAAACACGGTTTACTAACATATGAACTGATACACTATTATAAACAGGATCAGGTAATAAAGTACGTTTTTTATTAATAGGACGACGTGGCATTTAAATATAAGAAGCATCATTATATATTTCAATTTTTTCATTATATATAGATGCAATATTTCATACCAAATAAGCAATTTTATGTTCCATTCTGCATCAAATATACTAACGTTTGGCTAGTATATTTGATGCAGTGAAGTGAGTTCCATACTGCAGCTCCAATGAATCTCCTTCGAGGATCTAATGTGCCAAAAAGTATAATCGAAAAGTTTGGTACCGAAGGGGATGGCACAGTTTAGCACAAAGTTTGGCCTACTTATCTTTGCTGCAGGATCTGCTATAAATAGGTACCCAACTTTTTAATCGATCTTTTTTGATGCAAGATCTATTATCCCCGAAGAGGATAATGGAGCCGTAGCGAGATTCTACCAGCTAGATTTGCATACACCCGGTAAAAGACCTTGATGAGCCATTTCACGTAATACATGACGTGATAAACCAAAGTCTCTAAAATAGCCTTTAGGTCTACCAGTAATCATACAACGATTATGAAGACGTACCGCTGAACTATTGCGAGGTAATTGTTGTAGTTTTCTATGTAAAGTTAATTTTTCTTTTAAAAAAGAAGTTTGTTTAATTTGTTCTTTTAAAATTGCGCGTTTTGTTGCATATTTCATTACTAATTTTTGTCTTTTTAATTCACGCTGAATCATGCTTTTTTTAGCCATATTCTTAAAAGAGGAGACTTATAATTTTTTATTATTCAAAGTTGTTTTCCCTGATTAAAAGAATAAGATAAATAACAATGTTACTTATTTAAAATAATCCCTAATCGGAAGTTTGTTTTTTTTTAATAAACTTGTTAAAGTAGAAATGATTGTGCTAAATTTTGCGATAGCGAGATAGAACGTACGGCATTACAAGTAACGCCGGCGCATTTATTTTTTGGAGTATTTCGCATTATCCCCTTGGGGATATATTGTGCCAAACAGTATGAATCCATAATCGCCATTTTTTCTGACCAAATTTGAATTTTAAATCATAATTGATTTAAATTCTCTTTGATTTGGAAAAAAAAGGCTAAAAATTATTTTTATACAAAAAAATTCAAAGTATAGAAAAACATTTTTACTTCTATCAATCCAAAAACTGACACGATTTATCTATTTATTATTATTATATATATGAACGCTTGTTTTAATAAATTAATAATGGAGCATCTCATGCGAGATACTCCAACTCAAAGATTTGATAGAGGCGTTACTTGTAACGCCGTACGTGCCTCCTCAAAGTTTGGTACCGGAGTCATTCTGTTTGGCACAATAGATCCCCGAAGAGGATAATCTCATGCGAGATACCCAGGATAAAGGAACGCGCGATACCGAGTTTGATTGAACGAAGTTATCCCCGAAGGGGATAATACAGTTTGGTATCTCGCTACCGCTCAATCAAAAAGTATGGGATCTATCTCGCTATTGCTCGATCTATAAATACTGTTTGGCCTACTTAAAAGTTTGGTACAAAGTTTGGCACATTGGAGCTGCAGTATTATGCATGTTTTGACAAGCATCTCAATTCAATAAGCAAGCATTGTCGTCTTTTACAAGTATATCAATATCGGAAAAAGAAGACGTTAATATCAGAGTTACTTCTAACCGTTTACATTCCTCTGTGTTATATTATTATCAAATTTTTATTTTGCCCAAAAATAAACTTGTAATTGTCAAGTTTATACTTGACAATTACTATAGAAAAATCACAATTTAATATCACGCTAATAAGAATACTCAATAATAAATTATAGCCGTCTCTTAGCGCAATATTAAGCAACTTTAATTTTATAGGTAATTAGTTTAGTAAAATAAAGACTTCAACTTTATTTGTTAGAACACATTATAATAAAGTCTTTTGTGCAATATTATTGTTGTGTTGAAGCTGTTTTAACGTATAAAATAAGTAAAAAAGAAGTTGGAATAATAATAAATAAAGCTGTAGCTGTTAATCCGTAAATATTTACTTCCATAATAATAAAATAAAAAAAGATTTCTAAAAATTTTAAAAATTAAAATTTCATTAAAATACAATACATTTGATTTGTGTATTGTATGTTGTTAGCTCCTACCTACCATAAATAACGTCTAGGTTATGTAAACATTCTCAGAGGAGTATTTACAATCAATTAAATGTGAAAGAAAAACCAAGCCAATTTGAAATATAAAAGTCACTAACATCTATTGGTCCCAAGTTAAAGAAAAAGTTAGAGGATTTGGCTTACAAAAAAAGAATGAGCAAAGCGAGTTGTCAATTGTTGAAAATACTTAAAAAGTATTATTTGTACAATTTTTAATAATTTTTTATATTAATAACATTTAAACTAAACAAACAAAAAAAAGATTTTTGCTTTAAAATTGTAAATAAGATTAATATAAATAAAAAAAGTGTGTAAAGATTATTTTTTGAATCGTAGATTAAGCATCTCAAATTTATCCAGACGTACCAAACTTTCTATCTATCTTTGATGCTAGATCTAGCCCTTTTGGGTACCAAACTTTGCAAAAATTTCTTTTTTGATAGAACGAGCGATAGCGAGTTGGAGTATCTCGCATAAGATGCTCCATCTATTAAACATCTCGCATTATAAATACAGTTTGGCCTACTTATCTTTGATGCTGGGATCGATCTTCACTTTTTGTCATTATTTTTTTGTAAGATTTTATTATAGTACTATAATAAAATCTTATTTACTATAAATATAGTAATAATATGAAAGGTTTACCTACTAGGTTTGAAAATACTATTTAATCCTATTTTTTTATTAAAATTTTTTAAAAAACGTGCTCTTTAGCACAAAATTGCATTTTTAAGATACAAAATAATGAAAATAAACTTAAAATCAATTTGATACTATTATTAAAAATTGTAGTATAAGTAGTGTTTAAACGGAGCCTTTACATTATTACATAGTTTATTTCTCCTATGTTGTTTTTCAAAATGCAAAAGACAGTACTTTTATTTTCTAGAGTAATAAGATGCTGCCAACATAAAATTGGGCAAATCGAAGATAAAAAGGAATTTTTTGAATATAAACTCCCAAATAAAATTGGACATTATTTTTTGTTAATATTTGTTTTAATTTTATTTCTATTTTTGATGAGCTTTTTTAAAATTAAACTACAAAAGAATTTAAAATGCCTACAACAAAAACTAATAATAACCATAAGCTAAGCCCTGAAAAAACAGCACCTTTGTTTTCTGTCCAACCATTAGGAGTTGCAAATACTACAGGTACACCTACTACTAAAGCAAAAGAAACAAAAATTAAAGCAAGTAGGGCAACTTGAAGGATTGATGTCATAATTTTTACAAAATTAAGAAATGTAAGCTTGTCTTTTTTGATTCCCATTAGGGTGTTACATATTTGCCATTTTTGAAAATAAATAGACAATTAAAACCAACTTTTTATGTTTGAAAGTTAGGCACAATGGAGATGCTTTACTTGTGAGTATATATATTTATATACTCATAAGAGATACTGTTTAAGTATTGTTGTTAGACTTTAACCTAATTATTAACAAAGTTTGGTACAAAAAGTTTACAGAAAAGAATTTTCTGTATAATTTATTATTATTTCAACAAACTAGAGTTCAGCGGACTTTTATTCGCAAAACCCACTTTTCTCTTTAGAAGAAGAAAAATGAAGTTTATTTTTTACATAAAGATTCTAATCTATTGTTTTTATAAGTAATTTTTAAAAATGGCATTTTAAAAGACAGAATATATTTTAAAGGTACTTAAGATTATTTATAAAATGAGGTAAAAATTAACAAATTGTATTTGGTTTTTGATTTTAAAACTTTGTTAAAAGACTTATTTTATGTACTTACATAATCTCGCTACACTGCAGCTCCAATGGAGCTGCAGGATCTGCGACATCCCATTTATTTTGATGCTCAAGATATAGGATTGAGCAAAGCGAAATTGAGTATCTCGCATGAGATGCTCGATCGAGCATCTCATGCGAGATACTCCATCGGAGGATCTTTTAATAAAACGTATTTTGGTATGTTTCTTTAAAAATACTAAAGCTTACTACAATTGGAATTTAATTCTGACAAACTAAAAATATTTTTTAAAAACCTTTTTTGAATCTATAGATATTGAGTATATCAATAAACAAAAAAAGATTTTTTAGAGGTTCTATACTGCATCTTCAATGAATCCCCTTCGGGGATCTAATGTGTTAAAATGTATGGAAAAATAAATACGCCATCGGAGGACAAAATTTATTTTAAAGTTTACTTATAATGCCACTTTTTGGCACAATGGAGATGCTGAATGCGACCTGCAGCTCCATTGGAGCTGCAGTATCAGACGGTTAGATTATAGAGTGCTTTATAAACTTTAGTTGGCTATCTTTTTGACACGCTCTAATAAGTAACAACCATCCATACATACCTTTATGGACATTTTTTTATGTTTTGAGTAAAAAGAAAAATTGAGATGCTACAGGCTCAACCTGCCAAATTTTATTTTGACATTTTCTATACTTGTATGGGCAGGGCATGTAAGATGCTTCACTGCAGCTCCATTGGAGCTGCAGGAAAAATAAAAATTGATACTCCATCGGAGGATCTAGACTGATGTTTGTTTTTTTTTGCATACATCATGCTCGATGACCTTTAGAGCAAAAAAGAATGTTACTAATTAAACAAAGCTGAAAATAAGAACAGAAAAATTGCCAAATGTAAAAAAATGTTATTTATTTGCTAAATAAACAGTATTCAATGCTAAAAAACTCAAAAAATGGATAATTTACAATTTTAACAGCCAAAAAATAAGAACCTCTAACCAGAGGTGCTTATTTTTTTATAACTATTTATGCACATCCTTTTATATGTAGAACCTAAAAAGGACTAAAGCATTCTAAGTGCTTTATAATCTATTAGACAAAAAATAAAATGCTTTATAAAAAAAGCACAATTTCTCTACTCACCTTTTCTTTGAAAGAGTGAAGACACCTATGAGAGCATTTATAATCGTTTTTTTCAACACGATAAATTTGATTCTTTTTTTCTTGGAAGTCTGTAAATAATGTTTAACATAATTAAAGGCATTTTTTTGCCCTCTATTATTATTGGCTATGTTTTTGCGGTAGAAAAATATTAAAGTTGGGCACAAAATTTTATTTTTGATTAAAAAGTTGGGCACAATGATCGGTACTAAACTTTGAGATGCGAGCAAAATAAATTTTGTTATATCAAAGTTTGGTACCAATTATCAAAATAAATGGGCTGTCGCAGATCCTAAAGTTTGGCCTACTTATCTTTGCTGCAGTATCTGCGAGATACTCCATCGGAGCATCCCCTTCGGGGATGTCCTATTAAATTTTTCGATGGAGCATCTCATGCGAGATACTACATCGGAGGATCAAATAGAATTTTATTTGCAAAATAAACTTAATTGTAGAAAAATTTATTTTATAGAATAAAATTCTTTAAATGAGATTAAGTTTATTTTGCAAAAAATTATTTAGACTTTTTAAGGCTTAATTTAGATATAAATGTTTTAAGAGTATTAACGTAATTGAGAAAGAAAAAAATTGTTGCACAGAACGAACAAGCGAGTTGAAGTCAATATAATCAAATTTGATACAAAATAAAAAAGTAACAAAGCTTGTTAACTGAAGAGTATTTTATTAAATAATAATCTGTTGTATTTAATTTATATTGTTAAAAAATATTAAGTATTATCTATTTTAATTAAAAAAACCATAACTATGTAAACCTTCACCAATTAAATTAACTCCTAAATAACAAAACCATACAACTAAAAATCCTATAGAAGCAATAACAGCTGGTTTTTTACCTTCCCATCCTTTTGTTAAACGTGTATGTAAATAAATGGCGAAAACTAGCCACGTTAATAAAGCCCAGGTTTCTTTTGGATCCCAGCTCCAATAAGATCCCCATGCTTCATTAGCCCAAACTGCTCCTGATAAAATTCCAATTGTTAAAAAAGGAAAACCTAAACCAATAATACGATAACTTAATGAATCTAATTTTAAAAGCAAAACCATTAACCCTGCATTTTTTTCAGCAGATTCAGTATTGTTACTTCCAAAAAAAAGCCAAGTAAACTTTGTAAGGGAAACGTTGTTAGTTGTAAGGCGATTTATTATGTGGCTATCAGCATATATCATATTTAAAATTAAAAATAAGATAGATAATAAAGAACCAATAATTAAAGTGGCATAACTAATAATCATTACAGTAACATGCATCATTAACCAATTTGATTGTAATGCAGGAACTAAAGGTGCTGAGTCTTGCATTTCTTTTGGTAAACTAAAAGTAGCAAAAGCATTCATTAATAAAGCACAAGGAGCTATGATAGAACCTAAAATTTTTTCTACTAAAATTGTAAAACTAGTAGAATAGATTAGATATAAAAAAGTACAACACCAAGCTAAAAACATTAAGGATTCATATAAATTACTTAATGGAAAATGCCCAGATTTATCCCAACGTACAAGTAATAAAATAATTAATAATAAATTTGAAATAGCCATACTACTGCGTAAAAATAAAATATTTGATTGCAAATACTTGCTATTTATTGTTTGTACAAGAAAAAGTTTTGAGAAAACAGATAAAAATGCATTTGTTTTTAAATTCTCCATATTTTTATTTTGTTTTGTTGTTGGAGTATAAAAAGCAGTATAAATCCAATAAAAAATAGTAGTGAAAAAAAGTGTTAAAAACGTAGCATTTCTTAAAGAATTTTCAAATGAATCTAAATTTAATACATTATTCAAAAGCATAAAAGTTTATTTATTCTATTTTAACAAAAAATAAGAACATTTAAATTTAGAGATAAAAAGTAAAAAAAGGCTTTATCTGCATTTTTATTTTTTGCAAAATAAACTTAAAATAAAAAATAACAATCTTTTAATGTTTGAGCTTGCTATACCCAAATAAAAATAAAATTTATTTTTTGATGGCCAAAATAAAAATGAGCAAAAAAAAATAAACAAAATTTGATTTTAGTTTATATTTGCATCTCATGCTATCTCGCTATCGCAAAGTTTGGTACCATTTGGGTATAGATCCTAAAGTTTGGCACATGTATCAAGCATCAAAGATAGATAGAAAGTTTGGTACGTATTTATAGCAGATCATCCCCGAAGGGGAGATACTCCATCGGAGGATTGAGTTCGTCTTCATTGAGTCTCTCACATGAGATGCTCGATCAAATTGAGATGCTTAATCAACCCCCTTCGGGGGTGACAAAAAAAGGGCAATCAAAAGCAAAAGTTAACTTGCAAGTTAAATTTTGCTTTGGTATCAATTTTTAGCTATGTTCTTAAATATTTCCCCTAGTTAATTTTCTAAAAATTATTTTGTTTGATACTCCATCGGAGGATCCTCCGATGGAGTATCTCGCATGAGATGCTCGATCATATAGATTAAAAAGTTTGGCCTACTTATCTTTGATGCTTTATGGCAGATCCAGCTTCTCTATTATATCCCCGAAGGGGATAATGCGAGAGACTCAATGAAGACGAGCTCAATCCACAAGCACACCTATTTTCTCAAAAACATAATATATAATTTGTTTTTGGGGAAAGAGGGACTTGAACCCTCACCTTGTTCGCACAAGAACGGATTTTAAGTCCGTAGCGTCTACCATTCCGCCATATCCCCATTTGATTATTTGTTTTAGTAGATATAATAATAACATACTTTATTTTTTTTGTATATATGATTTTTAATAGGTTGCAAAGCATAATGACTAACAAATGCAAATGAACGAGCAAAGCGAGTTACCCGTCAAATTTATGAGCTTATAGATTTTGTAAAGCTAGATAATAAAGCACTTATAAATAACTAACAAAATTTATATAGCCTTTTTTTGCAAAAAAAGGCTATATAAATTTTGTTAGTTATTTATAGTAAGTTTCAATATAGAATAAAAAGTTTGGCATATTGGAGATGCTTTATAATGCGAGATACTCCAAAAAATAAATTTGCTCGTTCCTCTACCCATAGCATCCCCTTCGGGGAATGTCGCAGATGCTCAATCGAGCAGTAGCGACATTAAAAAGTTTGGATCGAGCATCTCTGCGAGATACACACTTTTTAATCTATCTTTTTTGGTGTTTAATAGATTCTCCGATAGAGTATCTCGCAGAGATGCTCACTGCAGCTCCAATGGAGCTGCAGGAAAGATAAATAGAAAGTTTGGTACGTATGAATGGAACGAACGATAGCGAATTTTTTTAGTCTATTTTATTGCAAAGGAGATTAACCTACAGAAATAATACGAGCTAGGAAGAAAGACCAAGTAGTTGCAATACCACCTAAAAGATAGTGAGCAACACCTACAGCACGACCTTGAGTAATGCTTAAAGCACGTGGTTGAATAGCCGGAGCAACTTTTAATTTATTATGAGCCCAAACGATACTTTCAATAAGTTCTTGCCAGTAGCCACGGCCACTAAATAAGAACATAAGACTGAAAGCCCAAACGAAGTGTGCACCTAAGAAGATTAAACCATATGCAGAAAGAGCTGAACCATATGATTGAATTACTTGTGAACTTTGAGCCCAAAGGAAGTCACGTAACCAACCATTGATTGTGTTTGCGCTTTGTGCAAAGTTACCACCAGTAATGTGAGATACACCAGAAGCTGTAACAGTACCCCAAACGTCTGATTGCATTTTCCAACTGAAGTGGAAAATAACAATAGATAAACTATTGTACATCCAGAATAAGCCTAAGAAAACATGGTCCCATGCAGATACTTGACAAGTACCACCACGACCAGGACCATCACAAGGGAAACGGAAACCTAAGTTAGCTTTATCTGGGATAAGACGTGAGCTACGAGCGAATAAAACACCTTTTAGAAGAATTAAAACTGTTACATGAATTGTAAAAGCATGGATGTGGTGAACTAAGAAATCAGATGTACCTAGAGAAATAGGCATCATAGCTACTTTACCGCCAACAGCTACTAAATCGCCACCCCAAGTTAAACTTGTAGCAGCTAAAGCATTTGGAGCTGTTAATTGAGGAGCTAAGAAATGTGTATTTTGAATCCATTGAGCAAAAACAGGTTGAAGCTGAATTGCTGTATCTGAGAACATATCTTGAGGACGACCAAGAGCACTCATAGTATCATTGTGAATGTATAGACCAAAGCTGTGGAAACCTAAGAAAATACAAACCCAGTTTAAATGTGAAATAATAGCATCACGGTGACGAATAACACGGTCTAATAGATTGTTATAATTATTTGTAGGATCATAGTCACGAACCATGAAAATAGCTGCGTGAGCACCTGCACCAACAATACAGAAACCACCGATCCAAGTGTGGTGAGTAAATAAAGATAATTGTGTACCGTAATCAGTAGCTAGATAAGGATATGGAGGCATAGCATACATGTGATGTGCTACAATAATTGATAATGAACCAAATAGAGCTAAATTAATAGCTAATTGAGCATGCCATGAAGTTGTTAAAATTTCATATAAACCCACATGACCTTCACCTGTGAATGGACCACGGTGAGCTTCTAAAATTTCACGAATGCTGTGGCCAATACCCCAATTAGTACGATACATGTGACCTGCTACTAAGAATAATACAGCAATTGCTACGTGGTGGTGAGCAGTATCGCTTAACCAAAGACCACCCGTTACAGGGTTTAACCCACCTTTAAATGTTAAGAAGTCGCTGTATTCGCTCCAGTTTAAAGTAAAGAAAGGAGCAATACCTTTAGCAAAACTTGGATATAAGTCAGCCATAATAGCACGGTTTAAAAGTAAATCGTGTGGAAGCGGAATTTCTTTTGGATCGATACCAGCATCAAGAAGTTTGTTTACTGGTAAAGATACGTGAATTTGGTGACCAGCCCAAGCTAAACTACCTAAACCAAGAAGACCTGCTAAATGGTGGTTTAACATTGATTCAACATTTTGGAACCATTCTAATTTTGGAGCGGCTTTGTGATAGTGGAACCAACCAGCAAAGAACATTGCTGCTGCCATAACTAAACCACCAATAGCTGTTGTATAAAGTTGTAATTCGCTAGTAATACCGCTAGCACGCCATAATTGGAAGAAACCAGAAGTAATTTGAATACCTTGGAAACCACCACCTACGTCGCCGTTTAAAATTTCTTGACCAACAATAGGCCATACAACTTGAGCACTTGGTTTAATGTGTGTTGGATCACTTAACCAAGCTTCATAGTTTGAGAAACGTGCACCATGGAAATACATAGTTAGGAAGTAAATATTTATTTGAAATTAAAAAAGTTGACTAAAAAAAATTTAAAAATTAAATGTAATTGTCTTAAAACAAGAAAAAATTATTCTCTTTTTAACTTGTTTTGTCTTATTTTCAGATAATTTTTTAAGCTATCAAAAGTAGCTATTTTTTATACAAAATTTACACCCAAAGATCCGTGCATGCAATTTACATTGCACACGGCTCAAGTTCTTTTCATTTTTTTTATTAATTATTAAAAACGTTTATCTGTATTAGTAGTCTTCCTAGACTGAACCTCTAACCAGAGGTTAGATCGAGCGATAGCGAGATAGAACGTACGGCATTACAAGTAACGGCTGCAAAGCGAGTTATATACCAAACTTTTTATCCCTTCGGGGATAAAAAGTTTGGTATATTGTAAAGTTGGGTACGTATGAATGCGAAATACTCCATCGGAGGACAAAATTTATTTTGCCATTTTTATTTTTGCTTTATTATCCCCGAAGGGGATAATAAAGCGATTACAGTTTGGTACCGAAAAGAATAGCATGAGATTCAAAATAAAGTTTGTCGAAGCGAGATGTTGTGAAGATGCTCGCCAATTTGTATATTGCAATCCTTTGGATTGATTTCATGTGATCCCCTTCGAGGATACATTGTGCCAAACTTTTTATCCTCTTCGGGGATGACATAATCAAAATTTATTTTGAGAGTCTATCACATGAGATGTAAGATCGAGCCAAATAAATAAGCATCTAGATGCTTTATAGCTTCGCTTGATCAAAGAGATAGTAACGTAAACGTGATTAAAGAAAAGCTAAACAGCGCTCTTTTTTTTTTGTAAAGAACACAGTAAAGCGATTGAGTAACCCTCCAATGTAATAAAAGAAGTATTTTTTTACAACCTCAGATGAGGTTGCTAAGTATAGCTGAATTTAAATAATACAAACTCGCTATCGCAGGCGTTACTTGTAACGCCGTACGTTCTATCCAAAATAAATTTTGGATCTAACTCGCTATCGCAGGCGTTACTTGTAACGCCGTACGTTCTATCCAAAATAAATTTTGGATCTAACTCGCTATCGCAGGCGTTACTTGTAACGCCGTACGTTCTATCCAAAATAAATTTTGGATCTAACTCGCTATCGCAGGCGTTACTTGTAACGCCGTACGTTCCTCACTAAAAAAACATTATACAAATTAAATGGTATTTTATGATTAGAAATTACTTCTTTTTTATAAATAAAAAAGATATTTTTTAAAATTGATATCAAAAATATGTAATATATATTATTATATTATCAAAAAAAGCTTTATAATAAAGTACAATTTCATTACATTCAAATAATACAAAACGGGTTTAACTTTTAGAAGATTAATTAATACGTACCAAACTTTACATTTTAAAATGGATGCTTGATAATGCGAGATACAAAATAAGTTTTTATAAAAATAATTTTATGCACTTTTTTCTCTCCGAGTTGACAAGTAACGCCTACGCAATTTATTTTTTGCCTAAAGTTTGGCAAGTATCTTTGCTGCAGTAAAATTTATTTTAACGATGGAGCATCTCATGCGAGATACTCCAACTCACTACGTACAATTTAGCACAAAGTTTGGCCTACTTATCTTTGCTGCAGTGAAGCTATCCCCTTCAGGGATCTATTGTACCAAACTATATGACTCTGCACCCCCGAAGGGGGTGGAGCGGTAGCGAGATGGCATTTTAATTTAAAGAAGCTTAACAAAATAACCTGAAATAAATTCTGATATCCAAACTCTTGCTCCGCCAAAATTTATGTTGGAATCCTCTAAAAAGCACTTATTTATAAGTGCTTTTAAATTTAAATAGAATACTAATACCCCCAGCGGAATTCGAATCCGCGTTTTCTCCGTGAAAGGGAGGTGTCCTAGGCCTCTAGACGATGGGGGCTTTATTTCTTTTTTTGTTACTAACATATATATATATATATATTAAAAAAAAATTATATTGTCAATAATATAAAAAAAACCTAACATTTAAACATAATTTGATACTAACTTATGGCTTTTCAAAACAAGAATGTCCACACCTTTTTTAATAGTTTAATGTGTGAGTTAGAGCTTCTCGCATTCAGCATCTTCAATGGAGAGACTGGATGGAATGAGCGATAGCGAGTTAGATGGAAAAATTTAATAGAAGATAGAACCTCTAACCAGAGGTTAGATCGAGCAATAGCGAGATAGAACGTTAGTTGTTTATCAAAATAAATTTTAATTGACAATTTCAAGTTTAGAGAAAATGATTGAGCTCGTCTTCATGAACGTATGGCGTTACAAGTAACGCCTCTATCAAATCTTTGAGTTGCACCCTCTTTGGGGGTGACATTATCCAAATAAATTTTGATACAATGTGTCAAACTTTAAGATCTATCCAGCATCAAAGATAGATAGAAAGTTTGGTAGGTATAAATGGAGCGAAGCGAGATAAACTAACAAAATAAATTGGATATTTAATTATAATTGTAGTTGCAAAAAAAATTTTTTAGAGCAAAATAAAACGCAACATTTATTTTCATCCTCTTCGGGGATTCCTTTTGAAGATGCATTATAATATCATTTTATTTTTTGCTAAATTCTTTGTAAATTGCAGCAATATCAAGTACTTTAAAGTATTTTGACGGCCTTAAAGGTGAAAAATATACTTCACTCAAAGTTTGGTACCGTCCTTTTAAATTTTTTATCATCTCTCTTACGGGTAAGCCAACTGAAGTTCGATACTAAAGTTTGGTAAATAAAATCTAACTCGCTATTTAAAAGCACTTATAAATGAAGTGCTTTTAAATAGAGAGATTTTAAATTTAGAGCAAAATAAAAAGCAAAAATAAATCTAACTTTTATTTTTTTATGCACAAGCTGATATTTATATACAAAAAGCTAATTTTGAGTTGTATTGTCTTATATTTTACTAACTATCTCTTTTATTTTTTTTATACAAAAACCACATAGTAATATTTAAATAACTCTATATCAAATTTTATTTTGGTCTAAAGTTATTTAAATATTACTATGTGGTTTTTGTATAAAAAAAAATAAAAGATTAACTTTCAAATTTTAATTTGAAAATTAGAGCAAAATAAAAAGAAAAAATAAATTTACGAGCCATGAAATAATCCAAAGATAAATAGACCAAACTGTATCAAAATAAATTTTGTCCTCCAATGGAGTATCTCGCATTCATACCGTTTGGCCTACTTATCTTTGATGCTGGGCATGTTAATTGACTCGCTAGAGGATAGTTATGTAGAAATTTGATTAAGAAACTTTAGCTAAAGTTTCCCAACTCATAGTAACGTCATCTAAAATTAGAGAACTGTTATAAATTTCTAAAATAATTAATAAAAATGCTGCAAATAAAACAATAAATACACCCATTAAAACAGTAGTACCCCACCCTGGTAAAACTTTACCAGCTTCAGAGTTAAGTGGACGTAATAAAGTTCCTAAAGGTGTTTGAAGACCAGGTTCTTGGAAACCAGAATCTACTTTTGAAGAAATTGCTTTAGCTTTAGAAGTTCCTGTTGCCATAATTATAGAATGAATTAAGCAAAATTACAATTTTGCTACTTTTATTTACTTTCTGTAAAAATAAGGGAGGTCACTAAATTTAAATTATATACTTTTTTGCACCTATTAAAATGTATTTACAATCCGCGTATCATACTTTTACAGGCAGAGAGAATACATAATCAAACGTCAGCACCCCCAAAAGGGGTGGAGCATCTCCTACCATCCCCTTTGGGGATTTAACATAAAATTATTTATTTGGTATGTACGTTCGAGCGATTACGTACCAAACTTTCTATTTATCTTTGGATAGCATGAGATGCTCGATCAATATAAAAAAGGGCTATCTTCTTCGGGGATGCAACATCCCATTTATTTTGATGATTGTACTTTTTGGCACATTAAAAAGTTTGGCCTACTTATCTTTGATGTTTGATATATTTTTGATCCCAGCATCAAAGATAAGTAGGCCACCAAACTGTAGTATCTGCGAGATGCTTATTTATTTGGCTCGATCCTCGCATTATCTCCTTCGGGGATCTATCTTTTTTGATGCTGGCATTATTCCCTTCAGTACCAAACTTTTTAAGTTTATTTTGCTTATTTTTTGGTACAAAAAAGTATAACTTTAAAATGTTATTTAAAAAGAATAATACGTACCAAACTTTCTATCTATCTTTGATGCTGTATAGAACCTCTAAAAAAAGGTTTTTTTTAGAGAAAAATAAAAAGCAAAAATTTATTTTTATGTATGGTTATTATCCTCTTCGGGGATGTCCTATTAAATTTTTCGATCGAGCGAAGGTATCTCCTTCGGTACCAAACTGTATCAAAATAAATTTTGTCCTAAAGTTTGTATCTCACTTCGTTCGATCCAAACTTTGTACCAAACTTTGCTATTTTATTTTTTGGGATTTTGTTGTAACAAAAGTTAAAAAATTAATCTTCGTGTTCTTCAAAAGGATCTCTTAATTTTTTTGATGGTGGACCAAAACTAACATAAACCGAATATCCTGTAACACTTAATAGAAGGAACCATAAAAAAAAAGTAAAGAAAAAAGCTGGACTTTCCATTGCTCAAAAAAAGAAAAAATTATTCTCTTTAAAATTCTAGGTAGCTAAAGTATGCTAGATTGTTAACAAATCAAATAATTACAGTGCTTTTTTCAAGTAATTAATATTCTAATGGAAGAAACTTAAATTAGTTACTATGAGAATTTTTTTTTACTAAAAAAAGCTTTTTTTTATTGTACCGAACTTTATCTTTTTTACTTAGAAGATACAAGTAAAGTGATTCCAGCATTTTCATTGTGCCAAACAGTATGAATGCGAGATACGCCATTGGAGGCTGTTCACATAATCTCGCTATGGCGTCATTCCCGTCGGGGATGTCGCATTATCCCTTTTGGTGATATAATGAAGATTATCTCGCTACCGCTCGAACGAGCGATAGCGAGTTGGAGTATCTCGCATGAGATGTTCCATCCAATTTTTATATTGGCCAAAATACATTTTGAAAGTTTGGTACAGATTGATGCAGCATCCATTTTTCTTGTTATCAAAAGAAAATTTGGCTAATTGATAGTAAAATAAATTTAATCTTATAAAAATAATTTTATTTATTTTAAGGGTAAAAATTATGCTTTTATAAGATTCAATTTATTTTGCAAGCATCTCCTAAATAAAATTGAAATTTCTTTTTGATTAGTAAAAAGTTTGGCACAATGTAAAGTTTGGTACGTATTGATCTTAAAAAAAGAAGGGGGGTATTGATTGAAGGCACATAAACATATATATAATAGTTAAAAAAACAAATAACTTAAGTATCCTCAGATTAACTTTAATTCTCGGCAAAAAAAAGCAAACTATTTATATTAAAGGATTGAGCTCGTCTTCATTGATTATCTCGCATTCATACTGTTTGGCTTACTTATCTTTCACCCCCAAAGGGGGTGCAAAGATAAATAGACCAAATTTTGCAAAGCGAGATAGCATTCAGCATCAATGGAGATGCTGGAAACGTCAGTTGGCAAAATTCTAATTTGAAAGTGATAGACCAAAGAAGATAAAAAGCAAACTTACATCGTAATTGTAACCTTTTATAATGATTAGGGCAAAAAAAGGCAACTTATATTCTTATTTTCCAATTATCTTGCATCACAATTTATTTTGATGGATGGCTGTAAAGAAGTTTCTTTGAAGATAATTAGCCCTTACGGGCATAAATAATCTTTATGGGCTGTTTCTTTTTGAAAATTGGAAAATAAGAATATAAGTTGCCTTTTTTTGCACCAATTATTATAGAAGGTGAGAATAATTATAAAAAAAAGAACTGCATTTTTTAAAATAAGTTTATAAAAAACAAAATCATAAAAATAAATGCAGGCGTTACTTGTAACGCCATACGTTCATTTGCTTTGACTGTTTTGTAAGTTTAATATTTGTAAATAATTATTTAACCATACGTGGAGGATCTCTAAAGAAAATAGCAAAGAAAATAATACCTAAAGTCCCAACTAATAAGAAAGTATATACTAAAGCTTCCATAAAAAGTAAAATCTATTTTATTTTTTTTAAATTAAGGTTAATTTTGTTTTTGCTTATTTAAATAGATAATAATTGTTGCAAAAAAAAGACTCACAATTTATTTTGATTATCTCCATTGGAGATGCTGAATAGCCCAAAAAATAAACTGAAATTCAATTTGAGATCTCGCACGCTCCCTAAAGTTTGTATCTCACTTCGTTCGATCCAAAAAGTATGTATTGAATGAAGCAACTGGCTATTGCTCGTTCGTACTTTTTGGCACATTGTAAAGTTTGGTACGTATGAAAGCGAAGCGAGATATCAATTTTAAAATAAAGATGCTTTACAAAATAAATTTTGTTATGCCAAAATTTATTTTAGTTTATAACAATATTTTATTCAATTTGATTATCTCCATTTTTAACAATACTCTATCGAGCGCAGCTATCTCATAAAATTATTTTGACTCAATCAAAATACATTTTTTAAACGAGCGATAGCAAGTTGGAGTATCTCACAGAGATTATTAAGCATCTCCATTGGAGATACTTAATGGCTTTGCTCGTTTGTTTATTCTTACAAAATTTATTTTTATATAGGCTCGATTGAGCCAAGAAATTTAGGCACATCTTGTATCTCGCATTCATACTGTTTGGCAGATTAGAGATGCTGGGATCATAAAATTTAAACTTGAGATACTCTACCTATACCCGCCAAATTAACATTGATGGACTAATTTCATTTATAATTAGCTGACCCAAAAGGTCATATATAATGTTCAGCACTGCTTAAAAAAATAACCTTAAAATGAACACTACGCTAAAACATTTGTTACTTTTGTTTTAAAATACTTGAAGAATTCCAAGCAAAAAGGGATAAAAAAAATTGAATTTTAGATTTTGTTGCCAAAAAAGAAGATCCTCCGATGGAGTCTCAAAATAAATTTTGTCCAAAAAAAAGCTGCAGTATCTGTTATCCAAAGATAAATAGAAAGTTTGGTACGTAACCGCTCGATCCTCTGATGCATTAAAAAGTTTGGTCTATCTATCTTTGAGGTTTTATAGATCCTCCGATGGAGTATCTCGCAGAGATGCTCACTGCAGCAAAGATAAGTAGGCCAAACTTGAGTATCTGCATCTTCATGAATTAAGCATCAAAGATAAGTACGCCAAACTATATTAATTCATGAAGATGCAGAATGGATCAAACCAAGATAAAAATGGGTGAGATACTCTAGGAAGACAAACTTGTTTGAGCAAAAAGAATTTGGGTCAATTGTATTTAATTGATTAAATATAAAGTGGCTTAATCTATTTTAAAAATGCATTTGGATTAAAATTTCTTTCGATTTTTATTTTTGATACCCTATTATCCCCCTTCGGGGATACTCAAGTTTGGCCTACTTATCTTTGCTTCGTGCTAAACTGTACGAAGTGAGATACTCCAAAAATTGATTTTGAGCAAGATAGATCGAAAAATTTAATAGGACATCCCCGAAGAGGATGGTAAGTAAACTTGTAATTTATTCTTGCAAAAATAAATTGGATACTCTATTTCAAAGTTTGGTACCGATCCTCTGATGCATTCCCGAAGGGGATAGATACGCCAAAAAATAAATGCGCTCGTTCAAATGTATTTTTGCTCCATTATCCCTTTCGGTCATGCTGTTTGGCACAATAGATATAAATATTGCAAAGATAGATAGAAAGTTTGGTACGTATAAATAAAAAATTTATTTTTTTATGCTGAATGGTAAAATAAACCGAATCTCATAAAATTATTTTGACTCTATTAATTCTTTTTAAAAAATTACAAAGCACTTATAAATTTTTTATAAATTGCATTTTTGGTTAACTGACCTATTAACTAAAAAAAGTAAACAGTAGTAAAAAGAATTCTTTTTATTTTGTTATTAAGGTTCCTATTCATACCGTTTGGCCTACTTATCTTTGATGCTGGTATTGAAATAAAATATTGCAAATTATAATTGCACAACTTGCGCAATTATAACTTGTCAACTCAAAGTTTGGTACCGTTCATAAAAATAATTTTACTAGAAAATTATGAGATTAAATTTATATTGAAAAAATAAGTAATTATAACAAAGTTACTTTAATATAGAATTTTATATTAAAGTAACTTTGTTTAAAACTTTTTTAGTATAGCTTTTTTTTACTAAATCTTAAAAAGCTTCACGTAAAGAAGAAGTGTCACCAAGTTTTTTGTATTTACCAAATTCAACTTGATCATTAATATCATCATCGATACCAGCAAATACGTCACGGAAAATAGTACGAGCACCATGCCAAATATGACCAAAGAAGAATAATAAAGCAAAACAAACATGACCAAATGTAAACCAACCTCTTGGACTACTGCGGAAAACACCATCAGATTGTAATGTTGAACGGTCGAATTCAAAGATTTCACCTAATTGAGATTTTCGAGCATATTTTTTAACAGTAGCTGGATCAGTGAAAGTTAAACCATCTAATTCACCACCATAGAATGTTACTGATACACCTACTTGTTCAATACTGTATTTAGATTCAGCTTTACGGAATGGAACGTCAGCACGAACAATACCATCTTTATCTAATAAAATAACAGGGAATGTTTCAAAGAAAGTAGGCATACGACGAACAAATAAATCACGACCTTCTTGATCTTTGAATACTGCGTGACCTAACCAACCTACAGCAATACCATCACCACTATTCATAGCACCAGTACGGAATAAACCACCTTTAGCTGGGTTATTACCAATATAATCATAGAAAGCAAGTTTTTCTGGAATACGTGACCATGCTTCAGATAATGAAGCACCTTCAGCTAAACTAGCTTGTACACGTTTTTGAATTTCTTGTTGGAAGAAACCTTGGTCCCACTGATAACGAGTAGGGCCAAATAATTCAATAGGCGTAGCTGCTGAACCATACCACATAGTACCTGCTACAACAAAAGCTGCCCAGAATACTGCTGCAATACTGCTTGATAATACAGTTTCAATACTACCCATTGATAAACCAAAGTATAAACGAATAGAAGGACGTACACATAAATGGAATAATCCTGCTAAAACACCAAGAATACCTGCTGCAATGTGGTGAGAAGCAATACCACCTGGATTGAATGGGTCAAAACCATCAGCACCCCAAGACGGTGCTACTGGTTGAACGCTACCTGTTAATCCATAAGGGTCAGAAACCCAGATACCAGGACCAAATACACCAGTTACGTGGAATGCACCAAAACCAAAACAAAGTAAACCAGATAAAAATAAGTGAATACCAAAAATTTTTGGTAAATCTAAAGCTGTTTTACCTGTACGTGGATCACGGAAAAGCTCTAAATCCCAGTAAGTCCAGTGCCATACAGAAGCTAAAAATAAAGCACCAGAAAGAATAATGTGAGCTGCCGCTACACCTTCATAACTCCAAATACCTGGGTTTGTAGCTGTTTCACCACTAATCGTCCAACCACCCCAAGATTGTGTAATACCTAAACGTGTCATAAAAGGAAGAACAAACATACCTTGACGCCACATTGGGTTTAATACTGGGTCAGATGGGTCAAAAACTGAAATTTCAAATAAAGCCATAGAACCTGCCCAACCAGAAACTAATGCAGTATGCATTAAATGCACAGAAATTAGTCGCCCAGGGTCATTGATTACTACTGTATGTACACGATACCAAGGTAAACCCATAAAAAAATTTTTTACTCATTTTTTTTACTTAATTATTACAACTGTATAAAATTTCTTTTATTTTGTTTTACATTTATTTGCCCTTTTTTGAGTAAACCTAATTTTTTGGTGTTATAATTGCTCGTGTTAACTTTCCTAATAGGATTTTTATATACTTGTTAGAGGATTGAGCAAAGACATTTCGGCACATCTTGTATCTTGCATTATCCCCTTTGGGGATCTGCAAGATACTCAAAAAAATTTATTTTTTAAAGCATCTCAAAGAGATGCTTAATAGAGAATCCATTTTTATTTTTGCTCAACCTATAAAAGTTTGGTGCCAAACTTTGTGCTAAATTTTGCGATAGCGAGATAGAACGTACGGCGTTACAAGTAACGCCTGCGATTACAGTTTGGTCTATTTATCTTTGGATAGCATGGGAAGCTCTGCCCAAAGATAAATAGACCAAACTTTGCGTGCGAGATAATTTTAATTTTTTATTTATATGTTCTTTTTTAACTCAAAAAATAAAAAAGTATCATCTAAGCATCTCCAATGTGCCAAACTTTTTATTTATTTGGCTCGATTGTTGAAATGCTAATTTTATTTCACAATTTCAATTTAAATAACTGTAACGTGAATCAAAAGAAATGTTGATAATAATGGTCAAATTAAAACTGGACAATTACAAATAAAATTTTAAAAACTTCTACTTTAGTTTAAAAAGTAAAAAACATTTAAATAAATATAAATATATATATATAATATATAAATATATTTATTTATATAAATAAATATATATTTATATTATACTTCTTTTTTCGGGACTGACGGGACTCGAACCCGCAACTTCCGCCGTGACAGGGCGGTGCTCTAACCAATTGAACTACAATCCCATTTCCTCTAATTTAGTTGACTTTGCTTTTTTCATTATTTGCAAAAAATAAACTGAAATAAAAAAGCCAATAATTTTATATTGTTATATAACTTATTTTCTTCTTTATTATTTTATCATAATCTTTTTATTATGTCTAGCTTTTAATTTTTATCTTTATTTGATTATGTAATATAAAAATTTTGGTTTGCCAATATTCATCCCCTTTGTGGGTGCACTGTTTTCAGCCTAAAAAAAGGAAAGCTTTTATAAATATTTCTCTATCTGATAACTTTTCTTCTTTATTTATAAAAAAAACTTAAAATATTGTGATTATACAGTTGGGCACAATGCATTAAAAAGTTTGATACGTATTTATAGCAGATGCTCCATTATCCCCTTTGGTCATATGTACCAAACTTTCTATCTATCTTTGATGCTGGATTTTGCATCTGCATTGTACTAAACTTTAAAATGGATAAAACATCTTCATTGAAGATGTTTTATAGAGCGTTATCTCGCTAACGCTCGATACATTGTGCCAAACTTTAAGAAAAATAAAAATTGATACTCAATGAAGACGAGCTCAATCCTCTGATAGAGTATCTAATGTGTCAAAATGTATGGAAAAATCAAAATAATCCCCGAAGGGGATTATCGGAGAACAAAATTTATTTTGATACAATTTGGTCTATTTATCTTTGGATAACTTCGTTCGATCCATACTTTTTGGCACATTGTAAAGTTTGGTACGTATGAAAGCATCAAAGATAAGTAGGCCAAAAAGTACAATTATCAAAATAAATGGGATGTCCTATTAAATTGTTCTACCCAAAGATAAATAGACCAAACTTTGCGTGCGAGATAATAATCCCCGAAGGGGATTATTATCTCGCATCTCATGCCATAAGTAAACTTATTAAAAAGTTGGGCACATTGTAACAAAATTGATGGAGTGTAGTGAGATAAACTATAAAAAATTCCAATTTAATTTACTTTATGTTTTTTATAGTCAATTTGGGGATTAAAAAAAAAGTAATAATTAACAAATGCTTACAGAATAATTAGACATAAGATTACGTCTTAGAGGACGAGTAACTAGTTCTAAAATTTCACGTGCGTTTGTAAATCCATGGATTTGAGCAAATGTAAATTCAACGGACCATTTAGTTGTTATACCACGAGCTTCTAATGGATTTGCATGTGCCATGCCTGTAATAGTTAAATCTGGTTGTAATTCACGAATACGTTGGATTTGATAATAATTATCAGGTTTTTCAACTATTCTAGGCATAAGCACATTCATTTCTTTGCATGTTTGTTCTAATAAAGCTAATTCAGCAGCTTGAAATCTTTTATCTAGGTATGGTATGCCTATTTCATATACAATCATACCACAGCGTATTAAAAAACGAGCAAGAGAAATTTCTAATAAATTGTCACCCATAAAAAAGACTGATTTACCACGTATTAATGAACAATATTCTTCTAATCCTTCAAAAAGATATTTTTCACGCTCATATAATTTTGTTTTTCCTGTTAAATTATTTATGCTAGGACTAATAGCAAAAGCTGAACATATTTTTTCAATCCATACCCTAGTACCGTCAGGGCCTATAGGAAACGGCGCGCAAATTAAAGTACATTTACTACGACGCATTAATGTAGTCGCAGTACGACTTAAAAAAGGATTAATACCACAAACAAGAGTATCTTTATTAAAATTAGGTAAGTCACTATAATGTTGTGATGGTAACCAACCAGATACATTAATACCTTCTTTTTTTAGTTCTAAAGTTAATTGGGTTGCTACTGTACTTGGAACTGAACCAAATAAAACTAAGGTTTTTTGTGTGTTAGTTTTTTGATCCTCCGATGGAGTATCTCGCAGAGATGCTCGATCGAGCATCTCATGCGAGATACTCGTTAGAGGATTTATTTTTTTTGATTTTAAAGAAGCCAAAACCATTGCTGATAAAACAGTATCTTCACCTTGTGTAAAAGCATAATCTAAACCATTTGCACGAGCTACAACAATAGGTAAACCAAGTTCTATTTCTAAACGAGGAGCCATGCCTTCTAAATCCATTTTTATTATTTCAGTTGTGCATGTTCCAATCCAGACAATAACACTTGGATTTCTATCTTGTTTAATTTGTAAACATAAACGTTTTAATTCTTTATAATCATTTAATTGGGCAGATATATCACTTTCTTCTAATTCAGCCATAGCGTAACGAGGTTCAGCAAAAATCATAACTCCTAATGCATTTTGTAAAAAATAACCACAGGTTTTAGTACCAATAACTAAAAAAAAGCTATCTTCAATTTTTTGATATAACCAAGCAACACAACTAATAGGACAAAATGTATGATAATTACCTGTTTCACACTCAAATAATGCATTTAAAATATTGCCATAATTATAATATTTATTATTTTCATATTTTGTGTTATTATTTTTTTTTTGTAATCTCGCGTTGCTCGATTGAGCATCTGCTATAAAGCATCTAGATGCTTTATAGTTAACGCTCGATCGAGCATTTGCGAGATGCTCTATCCTCTGGATAGAGGATCCTATAACAATTTTATTCGTTTTACTATCATATATACTGTGAAAAGGTTTATTCTTTTTTTTAGCCAAAACTTGGCTAACTACATTTATAACAGTAGATTTGAAAATATAATTTGTATAACTCACCTTTGGGGATATATAATTCTTCTGGCATCTAACTTCCTCAAAATGTTGTTTATAAATAGTGTACATAAAAAAGTTTTTATTTTTTTTTAGAAAAATTAAGCTTTTAGCTTATTAGTTAGATTGAGTGACTTTTTATTAAATAAAGCATAAACCTGCTATAGCCAATTTTTATTTTAGCTCCTTTAAATTAACATCTTTGTACCAAACTTAAAAAAAAAGTCTAACTATTATCTCTTGTACTCCTTGACATTGCTATTTTTTTGTAGTTGCTTCTGTTTAGAATTCTAAATATCCATTGAGATTAAGTGAGTAGCTAGTATGATCAGGGGATAGTAACAGTGGCAAAAAAAAAGCAAATTAAATATTATCTGACAAACCGCAGTTTCCCAGAAGGGGAAGTTTACTTTACTTTTTTTTTGCTAATTCAAATTTGCATATAAATATTATTTTTTATTTTTACTCTTAAAAATCTCAAAGTTTGGTACCGGAGGAACGAGCAAATTTATTTTTTGGAGTATCCATTTTTATTTTTGATGCTCGATCAAAGATGTTATCCCCGAAGGGGATAATGTGAACCATTTTCCGATAATCCCCCAAAGGGGGATTATCGGAGGATGATTATTTCTACAAATAAATATTTTCTAAATATTTTTACTAATTACATGTATTCAAACTTAACTCTTTTTATTATAATAGATCGAGCAGTAGCAAGATAGCTTCGCTCGATCTTAAGCTAAAGAAAATCCGCTATATATAAAAAAGTAACAATAACTTTATTTTTTTTGTCTATTATTACAAAAATAAACCTTACAGACATAATAAAAGTATATTAAAACTAACGCTAATCAAGTACAGAAATTGTTTTGTAAAACAAATAAACAATTATATGAGTACTAAAAACAATTTTGCTATTATTCTAGTATCCTGCTTATTCTTTTATTAAGTAAATTAAAATAAGTTTTCGTCGAACGGCTAATTTAAATTAGTTGTAATCTAAAAAAAATTTATTTAAATTTAATTAATGCATTTTTTAACAAAATATTCTCTTGAGTAAATAAAAAATATTTATTTATTTTATAATAGTTAGATTTTAGTTTAACTACTATATTAGAAAAAAATCCAATTTATATTTATCTTCTCTTTAGGAAGTAAAGCTGTTTTAGTAAAAAAAATTTTACAAAGTATTAAATGGATTGTTTATCTATTTTAATAAATATTATTATGAACGTACGGTGTTACAAGTAACGCCTGCAAAGCGAAAATATTTAAATTATAACGGTTGATTAAAACCGGCTTAGCTTATTGTTTTTCCTTAGCCTCTATAAATTAATAAAACATCAATTTAAGAGATTTTGCCTGTTTTGAGATTGACATAAAACCTAGTTGAAGTTGGAATTAACATTATTCAATTTTATTTTTCACATAGTATATATTATATCTTTGATCGAGCATCTCATGCGAGCAACTAAAACAAATTTTATCATGAAGACGAGATCAATCATCAAAATAAATGAGATGTCGCATTATCCCCTTCGGGGATACTGCAGCAAAGATAAGTAGGCCAAACTTTGTACTAAACAGTATAAATGCTATAAAGCATCTAGATGCTTTATAGCATTTATACTGTTTGGCCTACTTATCTTTGATGTTTTATAAAGCAAAGCGAGATAAACTAAAATAAAATTTTGTTTTTTTAGCAAAATGAATTTTTGACAAAAAAAAATAAAAAAAAGCCAAGTAAACTTCAAAATTCAAATTTTGCTTATTTTATAGCCCGTTATAATTTGAAATTTTGAATTTTACAAGTACGAACGTATATACCTTGACCCGAACTATTTTGTATCAATTTTTATTTTTCCATACTTTTTAGCACATTGTACTAAACAGTATGAGAGCGAAGCGAGATTCTCAAATTAAAATTTGTATATAAATATTCTTAGAGAATGGAGAATATGATGATTTGTTATAATATAAAACAATCTATTATGGGTTACCTGGGACTCGAACCCAGAACTTATCGGTTAAAAGCCGAGTACTCTACCATTGAGTTAGCAACCCTTATTTAAATATTGAAAAATTTTATTGGCATTACGTTTACGTGACTTTTTCTTTTTATAAAAAGTGGCATTGAGACAAGATTTTACAAAAAAAAAAACTAACTTTTATTTTTGTTTTATTTTTTAAGCATCAATATCTCTTGGCTCCTTTTTGATTTGTACACATTTTTACTATATTTATTACAATTCCTTACGGGCCAACTGACGTTTGAGACTACTGTTTGGCCTACTTATCTTTGATGTTTGATGGAGCTTGATTGTTATTTTGCTCTAACTTTCAAATATTAATTTGAAAATTTTGTTAGAAGTAAACTGTATTTATTATATTATTAAAATGCAAGTATTTATAATTATAACTTAAAAGTTTTTTTTTATCAAGCTTTGTTTTTTATTTTTTGTACAGTTTAGTACAAAGTTTGGCACACAAAGATGCTGGATAATCCCCTTCGGGGATGATCGGAGGACAAAATTTATTTTAAACCGTACCAAACTTTGAGTTTTAATGGAGCCAAATAAATAAGCTCTAAAAAATAAATTGCGCTCGTTCTATTTATTGTTTATATTTTATCATCTATCTCAAAATATTTAGCAAATATTATTAACTGGTTTTCTATATAAATATCCTATTAGGACAATTACAATCTAAAAAATAAAAAGCATTTCGCTTTGCTCCATCAAACATCTTTATTGTACCCAACTTTTTAATAGATCCTCCGATGGAGTATCTCGCAGAGATGCTCGATCCTGAATCTCTATTGTATCCTCGAAGGGGATAATGTAACCTGCAGCTTTTTTTTTAGCCAAACTTTGTGCTAAACTGTGCAATAGCGAGTTAGATTCATACAGTTTAGTACAATGTGTTAAAATCGAGGGAATTTTGATTTTTGCCAACAAAAAAAAATAGTGATATCCCCTTCGGGGATGCTCTGGATTAATGGACCCGCTAACGAAATCAAGCGATAGCGAGATTTAAAAGTTAGAGCAAAATAAAAATCAAGTTCCATCCCTGAAGGGGATAGATCCTCCGATGGATTATCTCACAGAGATGTTCGATCCAGCATCAAAGATAAGTAGGCCAAACTTTATAAATCGAACAATATTTATATACAAATTTTAATTTAAGAATGAGCGATAGCGAGTTAGATTTTAAAGTTTGGCCTACTTATCTTTGATGCTCGGAAGATAATTGGTATAGTAGTTTATCAAAAGAGAAACTACTATACCAAAGGTATTTTTCTTTTGATCGAGCATCTCATGCGAGATACTCCAACTCGCTATTGCTCGTTCCTCTGATGCACCCCCAAAGGGGGTGGTATTATAAAAATAAATTTTGCTACATTGTGCCAAACTTTAGGAAAAATAAAAATGGATACTCCAAATTCAAAGTTTGGTACCAAAAATAACAAATAATGTTCGAGCGGTAGCGAGATGGCATCTAAAATAAAAAAGAATTTTTTGATATTTAATCTATTTTGGACGAGCAAAGCGAGTTAAATAGATAAATATAGATAACTTTAATTTAAACTAAATAAAACTTTTAAATTTTGGCAAAGACAATAAAGAATAATTTTATTTTAAGAAAAAACATTGTACTGTAAAAATCAGTAACAAAATTTGAATTTTATAGAAAGCTTTAGAATGGAGAGACTTGTTTCTATTTACCAACTAACTGAAACAAGATAGATGGCAACATCCCTTTCGGGGATCTTATGTCTAGTAGTTGGGTAAAAGTCTAATAGTTGGACTTTAATTTTTCTCTCTAAAACAAAAATCCCAAATAAAATAAAGCTAAATTCTAAAAAATGGCTACTTTAGTTTTATTTAAAATATTTTATAAAATTAAACACTACGTTTTTTTGGAGGACGACAACCATTGTGTGGAATACCTGTTTTTTCACGGATTACACTTACTTTAATACCTGCTTTAAAAATTTCACGAATAGCACTTTCACGACCTTGACCTGGACCTGTTACTAATATTTTAGCAGCTTTCATTGCAAAATCACGTGATTTACGTGCTACTGTTTCAGCTGCTTTTTTGGCAGCAAAGCTTGTTGATTTACGTTTTCCTCTAAAACCACAAGCACCTGCAGAGCTCCAACATAAAACTTCACCACGAATATTTGTAATAGTAACAATTGTATTATGATGACCTGCTTGAATATGAACTACACCTCTAAAAACTTTTTTTTTTGTTTTATTTGTTGTTAATTTGCGTGTTTGTTTTGCCATAAAATTTTAAAATTGTAATAAACCAACCAATTTTTATTTTGGTTAAAAATATTTTTATTTTTGACACTTAATCTTAAAAAATTGATTTTTTGTTTTCAAAAACAAAAAAATAAAAAAAGATTGAGCAAGGCGAAATTAAAGTTCAACCCCAAATATATTTTAGAAACATATTAATTAATCATTAATTTTTTTAAATAGAGTGGGTGTCAAATTAAACCCGTAAAATCAGATAATAAATTTATAAATAGATACTCGCAAAAAAAGCGAACCTAAAAGGCGGGAAATGTTATGATATATATAATAAAAAAAAATCAAATTTATTTAAAGGTTTATTGGTGTTAAGAAAACTTTCACCTTATTTATTTGTACCAAACTTTACCGAACGAGCGCATTTATTTTTTGCCTAAAGTTTGGCCTACTTATCTTTGATGCTAGATTCTGCATTTTATGTACCAAACTTTCTATCTATCTTTGATGCTGAATAGCTACTGCTCCATCCCCTTCGGGGATGCTCCATTGGAGGATGGTTCACATTATCCCCTTCGGGGATAACATCTTTGATCAAGCATCTCATGCGAGATACTCCAAAAAATAAATTTGCTCGTTCCTCCGGTACCAAACTTTGAGGAGTCATACTGTTTGGCACAATAAAGATGCTGGAATTTTTCTTTTTAATCCCCAAAGGGGATTATCTGCTATCCCCTTCGGTACCAAACAGTATCAAAATAAATTTTGTCCTCTGGATGGAGTATCTCGCATAATCCCCTTCGGGGATAATGTGAGATACTCCAACTCGCTATCGCAGGCGTTACTTGTAACGCCGTACGTTCATAAGATGGGGAACATCGTTATCCCAAACAAAAGAATAAGTGATATAAAATACGTTTTTAAAGTATTTAAATTAAAAGTTAAAATTGTGTAAAACGTGATACATAAAAATTGTTAACTACAACATGATAAGTAGAATCTAAACCTTTAGTTAAACGTTCACGTACACGTGTCATAATTTTTTGAATAACATACATGTATGCTTGTTTAAAAGCTTTTTGTTGATAAAACTGTAAAGTTTCTTGTTTAAATTCTTCTAAACGAGCTAAACGTAATTCATGTTGAGATACAACATTATTAATTTCTTGAGTTGCACGTAAAACACCTTCTTCACGGATTTCTTGTGCTTTTTTCTTTGCCATTTCTAATTGAGCACGTGCTGCATTTAATTTTTCTTCTGCTTCAATAGCACGTTGATTTGCTTCTTGTAAATTTTTTACAATAGTATTTTTACGATCTTCTAATAAAGAAGAAAGATTTTTACCTACAAAAGAAACAACTATACCTACTACAGCTGCTAAGTTGATAATATTTGTTTCAAAAACGTTTGTATTAAAACCAAAACCCCCATGGCCTAGAATTAAAATGTTATCTGGTAAAAAAACCATAAAAAAACTCCTAATAATTAAATTTTAATATACTAAACGTGATCGAGCAAAAACAAAAATACCAGCATCTTTATTGTGCCAAACAGTATAACTCTTCAATGTTTGGTACCAGAGGATCCTCTAACGGAGTATCTCACATCTCTTGCTATTTTAAAGTTTGGCACAATGTATCTCGCTAACGCTCGAACGAGCGATAGCGAGTTGGAGTATCAAGTTTGATTTTTGATGCTCGATCTAATAAAGATGCTGTATAGATCTTAAAGTTTGACACATTGTACCAAACTTTAAAATGGATAGATTCATACTTTTTAGCACATTAGATCGAGCACCTCATGCAACTCGCTCTTGCTCGTTCAAAAATTTTTTTTGTTCTCGTTAGAGGATTGTTGTTTAGTATAGTAAATTGCCTTAGTTTTATAAGTCTTAATTAAGTTTTAGTTAAACCTAATTTAGTTTTATTTATAAATCTACCCCCCCCCCCCCCTAAATAAAGTATGATTTTTATTATTATCTTTTTATACAAATTTTAATTTGGATAAACAATTCTGGTTGTTTAATTCGGGGTTCTTAGAATGGTCAAGTACAAGTCTAGGAACCAAGAATTAAATCAGATATCAAATCCTCTTACCATTGTACAGTCTATGTTTGATGTTTTCTTCTAGATTGCTCAAATGACAAGAATCCAAATTTTTTTTGTCTAAAAAACTTAAAATTCTTGCTATTTTTCTAATGAGTAACTATACTACTATTTTGCTCGTCCTTTTAGGTAATTATCATACAATTATTCTTCTTTTAATTACCTTTAGGGGTAAAAGGGGGCAATTATTTACAAAAAAAGTAGTCATGCTTTAGTCGATTATAGTAATGTTTGCAAATATTGAAAGGTAGATCGAGCATCTGCTATCTCGCTACCGCTCGATCGCTCAAAATAAATTTTTGAAGGAGCGATAGCGAGTTATATCCCCCGAAGGGGGATAGAACGAACGTAGTGAGTTAGAGTATCTCGCATGAGATGCTCGATCTAAATTTGTTTTTGATTGAATTGATGTAGTAACTGCACTATTTGAATTTTGCTATTACTAAGCTTTTCTATTTTATTTTTTGGCAAAATAAAAAATGTACAACTCTCATATTTGTTTTAGTTAACAAATTTTTACATCTCAAAGTTTGGTACTTTTTGGCACATCAATCTTTTGGATTGATCCTCCGATGGAGTATCTCGCATGAGATGCTCGATCTATCCAGCATCAAAGATAGATAGAAAGTTTGGTATGTATGAATGAAGCATCTGCTATCCTCTTCGGAGATTATCCCCTTTGGGGATCTTAATCTTAAAACAACTTACTACACTATCAAATTTTTATAAACCTACCTCACCTTAACAAAAAATGTTATTCTTGTTATCATTATTCTTGTTATCAAAGGTAAAGTCCTTTACAACTGTACTAATCTTTTTTAAAGGGTAACAAAATTTAAACATGTTTGCCACTTATTTTATACTAAGACAAAAATAAACACAAAATTCAATTTTAGAATGAACGAGCAAGTTAAATGATTTAGACAAAAATTACATTAAATTAAACAAAATAACGGAATTAAAAGTTAGTTACTAGCATTTAATGAAAAAAATCACAAAATCAATTTTGTCGATAAATATCCTGACTCGTTTCTCAACCATACGTATAAGTTAACCCGCAAATATTTTGGCTCAAAAAAAAGCTGTAGCGGTTGGTCATGTTTTATCCTATTATTTTATTCTCCACTGCCTCAGCATCAATACTGGTTACAAATTCTTGATATAAATGAAAAAGTTTTTACAGACTTGTAATCCTATTCTAGTAAGGAGCTAACTTTGTTTTGTTTTTATTAAATTTTACAATATTTATTTTGCAGACTCTAACTCGTTTTGCAGGCGTTACTTGTCAACTCAAAGTTTGGTACCCTTCAAAAAGGCCTGTAAGGCAGTTTATTTTTATTCTTTTTTGTTGAGAAATGTACGGCGTTATAAGTAACGCCTGCGATAGTGAGTTAGAGGTGCTATTAATTAAAATTTTCTATGCATTCCTCCAAAGGATTCCTTTGTTTATCAACTAAAAACTTACGTTTTAAGTAATCTTTGTTTTCATGTCATTTTTATTTTTGCTCATATAAACTTAAATCAAATTTAAGTTTATTTTTAGCAAAATAAAAAGCTCTATATATTTTTCGCACAGTTTAGCACAAAGTTTGGCACAATGTATCTCGCTACCGCTCGATGATGGAGCGGTAGCGACATCCCCGAAGGGGATTCTGCATCTCCATTGTATCCCCGAAGGGGATAATGCGAGCAAAATAAATGGTGTAAAACATCAAAGATAGATAGACCAAACTTTTTAATAGATCTTGCATCAAAGATAAGTAGGCCAAACTTTAAAATAGATCTAATGTGTCAAAACGTATTTTTCGATAGGTTTTGACACATTAGATCCCCGAAGGGGATTCATTGGAGATGACAGTATGGATCTATCCCCCTTCGGGGGATCCAACTCACTAGGTGTTACTTGTAACGCCGTGCGTTCGTTCACAATTAATTTTGAACGGTACCAAACTTTGAGTTGTAATGGAGTATCATGAAAATCTCTTATACGTAATGAATTTTTTGCCATTCAAAGTTTGGTACCGTTCAAAATTAATTACAAAATGCTTAAAGGTAAAAGGATGTATTTTTTTATAATATTGCCTATTTAAGCACACTTTAAAAGGTTTAAAGTGTGCTTTAAAAAAAGGTTTTAAAAATTAACCAGCAAATGGGTTAGCAAATAGAAGTGCTAAAGCAACTACTAGACCATAAATTGTTAAAGACTCCATGAAAGCGAAACTTAATAAAAGAGCACCACGGATTTTGCCTTCAGCTTCAGGTTGGCGTGCAATACCTTCAACTGCATAACCAGCAGCAGTACCTTGACCCATACCAGGACCAATAGCAGCTAAACCAACAGCAAGACCAGCAGATACAACAGAAGCAGCAGCTACGATAGGGTTCATTTTATTTCCTCCTAAATGAATCAATAAAATCGATAACAACCAAATTTTATTTTAATATTTTAAAAATTTCTATCTGCATTGTTGAAATCCAAAGATAAATAGACCCAACTTTTCGATAGAGCGAAGCAAGATAGAGCATCCATTTTTATTTTTGCAAAATTTGGCACCCAAGGGGGATATCCATAGTAAAGTTTCCTACGTATTATTAGAAGTAATGCCTATTTTTAGCCATATTTATATGCCATCTCGCATTCATACGTACCAAACTTTCTATCTATCTTTGATGCTTAATCTATCTTTTTTGATTCTGGATAGCGTGTTCACAAATCGTCTCACATACCCTTATGGGGTATTTTAAAGCGAGCCTTTATAAGTATAATATATAAAAAATCTATCATGATAGATAGTCTAAAATAAAAAGAAGCTTTTTATTTTTGCAAATAAAAACTTAAATAAAATTTCAGTGCATTTTTTGCACTATAAACTTAATCTCATCCCCTTTGGGGCAAACTAAAATAAAAATTGAGATGTTTGATTTGTATTTTTGTCTTCACTCGCTTTGCTCGTCCAATCCCCTTCAGGGATGAATAAAATTCTTTTTATGCAATTAAGTTTATTTTGTTCGCAAAATTCAATTTTAATGTCGTTCTTTAAAAAAGCCAACTAACGTTTATTTTGATAGAATATTGAATTGAATTGAAGTTTCTTTTTTGATGCCAATAAAATGGTGCAAATCAAAATATTTGCTTGCCAATTGTCTCCAAAGAAAAATTTAGATATTTATATAACAAAGTTTATTGGCCTCTTAATATTGAAAATCTAACTAGTATATATAATATATACTAAAAAAAAGGAGGGAGTGAGTCAATTGATTATTATTATCTTTTACAAAAGATAATAATCAATTATAATTGCAAAGAATAAATAAATCTAAAAAAAAGTATGAACAAAAATTTTAATAATATTTATTATTAACAAAAAAAAGGTAAAAAAAATTGGAAGAGTTAGAAACTAATTACAGTTTATGTTGGATAAATTTGTTTGCAAGAGCCAATTCCTTACGAGGACCAAATTTATTTTAAGCAATTCAGCATCTCTCATTGTCCCCTCTGGGCATAAAGCCTCTTCATTGTGCCAAACTTTTTAATGTTGCATTCATACAGTTTGGTCTCTCGCTACTGCTCGATCAAAAAGTATGGGATCGAGCATCTCATCCCATAAAAAAGTTTGGCACATTGGAACAAAATTGATAATCGGAGCACCCCCGAAGGGGGTACAGAGCATCCCCGAAGGGGGTGCAGAGCATCCCCGAAGGGGATGCTCTGTACCCCAAAAAATAACAAATAATGTTCTATCTCGCTTCGCCACTATTTATTTTAATATCTCGAATTCATACGTACCAAACTTTCGATCTATCTTTGATACTTATCCCCTTCGGGGATACTTTGGAGATGGAGCAAAACAAAATGCAATTTTTTTTTATTCAAAGATTGAATGCGTTATTCTATAATGGCTTGATAAGTAGCTACAGTAGCAGGAGATGAACGATTTAAATGACGGAAAATTAAATATTTAAATAAAACATCTAATAAAACTGGAAGAGTAGCAACCAATAAAAAAATACCAGTTTGACTTTCTGGAATTCCATAATGATTAAATATAAATTCAAAAAATAATTCCCATAAATTTGAAGAATGGTAACCTACTAATAAGTCAGTAATTAATAAAATTAATAAAGATTTCTTGCTATCATCTAAACCAAAAAAAACTTCTAATAAAAACGATTTTGTAATATTTATTTGAATTTCAAGTGTAATTAGTAAATATAAAAGTGTACATAAACTTAAAAGATCAGCAAAAAAATTGGTTATTGCTTCAATACTATGATTATTATAATAAGTAGCTAATTCTATTGTTTTTTCTTGATAAATTTTTGAAATATCTTTATGTTTACGAATAATATTAGATTTATATTCTATTGGAATTTGTTTATCCAAATAGGTTAGCTTTTGAAAATCCCTTTCAGATATATTTTTTCTTTCCTCTGGTAAAATGATAAGAGAATTTAAATTTATATTTTTTATGTCTTTCCTTGGAATATACTTGTCACCAAAATAGTAATTGGTATCAATTTCAGAATTATTAGAAAAAGTGCGATAATCAGTAATTGTAGCTAAGTTGAGTAGATGGTTATTAGTCGAAGCATTATCTAAATTATCCAATCCCATAAACGGATATATAAGGCCCTTTGGGCCATGGAATATACTTGTCACGGCATCCCCTTCGGGGATGCAAACAGGATCGAGCAATAGCGATCCCCGAAAGGGGATAGCATCAATCCTTTGGATTGAATCGCTAGAGTATTGTAAAAAGTCTTTTTTATTTTTTACTCTATCCTTTAATAGAGCATCTTGCATAATATTTATATCCAAATTTTGCATTGGGAGTGCAAATATAAATTTTCCGTCATGACTGGTTTTTTCCACAAAACCCAATTTTGTGCTGGATAATCCGCTGTCGTTTTGTTGCGAGAAACTCGATGTATTGTGAATAGTCTTTAGACTATAGTTAGTCAAGGGTGCAGGCATTAATGAATTGTTGCTTACGTTTGTTTGAGGAAGCATGTTTTCATTGCTTTTTTCTGCGTACCCTTCTTCAGGAGGTAAAAAATTTATTTGTGGCAAATTGTTTTTTTCAATTAAACCCAACTTAGTGCTAAGTTTACTTACTTGAAAAGGTTGACTATGCGCTTCTACTAAAGTTTCAAAATAAATTTTTTCTTCAAATTTTTCTAATTCTGCAAAAGCACGTTTTTGCTCGTATGAATTTAAAAAAATTTCTGGATGACTTGTATTCCAAAAATATTCAGTTATAGGTTTTACAACATAATTTTTTGCTGCAAAATTAACTAAAAAAGGAACAAAAAATAAAATAAAGATTGTTTTAATTGTGGTCAAAAATAAATAACGATAAAAACGGTATTCTTGAATAACAAGATTATCAACATCAGAAAACAGTTGTTTTAAAAAACGATCTAAAACACGGCTAAATGAGCGAGGAAATAACCCTATTTCTTCATATGTAATTGAAACAACTTTATCTTTATCAGTATAGTAACTACTATCACGTTTACTGACAAATGGAATTAAATAACGGCTTAACCCTCTAAGATAATTTGTCTTCTGACTAATTTGTGTTAAAGAATTCTTGTTAATTGGATGTAAAAAATCAAAATCAATTTTGATCATTATATTATACGTTCTTTTTTGAGGCCATCCATTTAAATTTTTAGTTCCATTTAAAACATTACCTATAAGGGGTTGATTCCATTGTGCAAGACCATGCAAAATAGATAATGTTTTATTTGTTTTTTTCACCTTACGGCTAACGCCATTTTTTAACTGACTTTGTAACATAAGAAAAAGTTGTGTTCTATATACAATAGGAGTTCTGTCTTGTATTTTTTTAAAATTGTTAAATTGTTGTCTATTCATAATTTTTATTCCAATTTTTTTTTATAACTAACGTTCCTATTAACCAAAATAAAATTTGGCATTTATTATATTTTAGAAGAAATTGTTTTCTAAAAAATTTTTATTTGTTTAGGGCAAAATAAAAAGAGTGTTTGTGTGAGGACTGCATTATAGACTCTCAAATAGATAATAAAAAGGAGTCAAACTAATAAGTGCCCCAACTATACTGCATCTCCATGGAGATGCAGGATAATTGTGATATAAAGTATAAAAAAAAGGTGGGTAAAAGAATAACCACAATTTTTTTTTAAAGAAAGTTAGGTACCGAAGGGAATGGAGCATCTGCGAGAAGCTCTAACTCGCTATCGCTCGTTCCATTCAGCATCAAAATAACTTGCTATTGCTCGTTCATACTGTTTGGCCTACTTATCTTTGATGCTCGGATCTATTAGAGCTTCTTTTAAAGTTTGGCCTACTTATCTTTGAAGCAAGAGAAGCTCTAACTCGCTATCGCTCGTTCATTTGGCTTTTATTTTATTAGTCTAAATTTTTACCTGGATTACGAGCAGGGTCATTTGATAAGAAACCAAAAATAAATAAACAAACAAAGAAAGTTACTACTGTATAAACAAAAATTTTTAATGTTAACATACTTGAAGGAGCTAATTTTTTCTTGGTATTGTAAATATAATGAAACTAAATAACAGATGGATGTCCACCAATGGCTCATTCCCAAACCACACTTTCCTTCTTTTTATTTGAAAGTTGTAAGTGATATTTTTTATTTTAAGTATTTTATTTTATATCCCCTTCGGGGATCGATTGAGCTCATCTTCATAGAGTATCTCGCATTATCAAAATAAATTTTGATACAATGTGCCAAACTTTAGGAAAAATAAAAATAATCCCCGAAGGGGATTATCGGCAGATTTATTTTAAAGTTTGGCACAATGGAACAATATTTATGAACAAACGAAGCAAGTTGTAATTACAATTTTATTGCAATTATAACTGTTCAACTCGCACTGAAACGAGCAGAGTGAGTTTATAGTTTTTTAATATTTACATATACTTTGATTTATATATACAAAGTCTAGCTGCATTTTATACAACTAAAAAAAAAGATGCAAAAAAAAGAAGTAAATTGCATCATAGGGGGCATAAATAAAATTGTGATTTTGAGAAAGATGGTAAGCAAAAATAAAACTAAAAATATCGCTCGCAATATTTCGTCAATTTTTATATTGCACTCCCTTTTGGGGGTGGAGTATCTCGCTACCGCTCGATCAAAAAGTATGGAATCGAGCATCTCATGCAATAAAAAAGTTTGGCACATTGGAACAAAATTGATAATCGAAGCCTCCCCGAAGGGGATAATGCGAGATACTCCATCAGAGGATTGAGCGATAGCGAGTTTGAGTATCTCACTTCGTTTGATCATCCCCAAAGGGGATAATGCGAGATACTCCAACTCGCTATCGCTCGTTTAAACATCTTCATTGAAGATGTTTTATAGATCTTAAAGTTTGGCACATTGTACCAAACTTTAAAATAGATCCTCCGATGGAGTATCTCGCATGAGATGCTCCATCAACAAAAAAAATTCAAAAATTAAGCAGCTTTAGCTTGAGATTTAAATTCTTCTAAATATTCAACAATAGCTTGTTTTAATAAACCTTCTGCTTCTGGTGTAAAAGCTAAAGTAGAACGTAAAATTTCACCATATTTAGGATAACTGTTAGCTACATAGCTACGTAAACCAGATAAGAAAGAACGTACTTGTGATACTTCAATTTTATCTAAGTAACCATTAGTACCAGCATAAATAGAAGCAACTTGTTCTTCTACAGAAAGTGGAGAAGATTGTGGTTGTTTTAAAATTTCACGTAAACGTGCACCACGAGCTAATTGGTTTTGTGTTGCTTGGTCAAGATCAGAAGCAAACTGAGAGAAAGCTTCTAATTCAGCGAATTGCGCTAATTCAAGTTTTAGTTTGCCAGCAACTTGTTTCATAGCTTTTGGTTGAGCAGCAGAACCTACACGTGATACAGAAATACCTACGTTAATAGCTGGACGTAAACCAGAGTTAAATAAACTTGCTGATAAGAAGATTTGACCATCTGTAATAGAAATAACGTTAGTTGGAATATAAGCAGATACGTCACCTTCTTGTGTTTCAACAATAGGAAGAGCTGTCATACTACCTTCACCTAGTGCATTATTTAATTTTGCAGCACGTTCTAATAAACGTGAGTGAAGATAGAAAACGTCACCAGGATAAGCTTCACGACCTGGAGGACGACGAAGTAATAATGACATTTCACGATAAGCTTGTGCTTGTTTAGATAAGTCATCATAGATTGTTAATGTAGGACGACCTGTATACATAAAGTATTCCGCTAAAGTTGCACCTGTATATGGAGCTAAATATTGTAATGTAGCTGGTTCGTTAGCGTTAGCCATTACGATAATTGTATAATCTAAAGCACCACGTTCTTTTAAAGTGTTTAAAACTTGAGCAACAGATGAAGCTTTTTGACCAATAGCTACATATACACAAATTACACCTTTACCTTTTTGGTTTAAAATAGTATCAACAGCGATAGCTGTTTTACCTGTTTGACGGTCACCAATGATTAACTCACGCTGACCGCGTCCAACTGGAATCATAGCATCTACAGCAACTAAACCTGTAGCTAATGGTTCATAAACAGAACGACGAGAAACAATACCAGGAGCTGGTGATTCAATAGCACGGCTATCTTTTGTTACAATAGCACCTTTACCATCCACAGGACGTGCTAAAGCATCAACAACGCGACCTAAATAAGCCTCACCAACTGGGATTTCAGCAATTTTACCTGTACAACGAACACGGCTACCTTCTGTAATTTTTAAACCATCACCTAATAATACAGCACCAACATTATTTGCTTCTAAATTTAGTGCAATACCTAGTGTACCATCTTCAAAAAGTAGTAATTCACCAGACATTGCTTTTTCTAAACCATAAATACGAGCAATACCATCACCAACCTGGAAAACGATACCAAAATCTACCATTTTTACTTCTGGTGTATATTGTTCAATTAAATCTTTAATTAAATTGCTAAGCTCTTCTGGTGTACGCATTGCCATAATTTTCTTTTATTTAATAAAAGAATATAAAAGTTTTTTATATTTTATAATCTTTATTTAGAATTTTTCTTGAAAAAATTCAACTTTTCAATTCATAAATTAAAGTTTTTTAGTATATGTTAAAGTGAAAAAAGAATTTATTTAGCTTTTTTTTGGTAAAAAAAATTTAAGATTAATTAAACTATAACATGTTTTGAATTCCTCTAATCTTTCTTTTAAAGTTAGGTAGGATTCAAACTTTAAAACTTAATAATTACTTTATATTTTAAAAAGTATATAAAGTAATTATTACTCCATATTAACTTGTGAGCGTTTTTGGCTAAAAAATCTAAATAAAATTTTGCATTATAAAACAAAAAATTTTACTCTAAATTCTAATTTTTATTTATCTGTTAGAGAAATCCAAATTTCTTAAATCGATAAAAACATTTTAAAAATAAAATGTAATATGCATTAAAATATGCGTTATAAAAAAAGGTCATTAATAAAATATTAATCTATTATATATTTATAATATATAATTATATAGTAAATTTAGCGGATGATGGGACTCGAACCCACAACCTCGAACTTGGAAGGATCGCACTCTACCGATTGAGTTACATCCGCTTTATATTAATTATATTATATAAAAAAAAGAAAATAATCTCTATTTAAAATTTTAAAGAATTGAATACAAAAAAATTTAGCTTTGCTCAATCGGTACCAAACTTTGAGATATAAACCTATTCAACATATCTTTAGTTTTTATTGAAGAACATTTTAAGTTTTCAAACAAATTTTTTGAGTACAATCAATTAGTTTTTTAAGATAGATAAAATTGCTATTTTATTTGCAGGGAATGTTACAGACTGACACAATAAAAAAAGACCACCAATTTTAATTTTGAGAGTCTATTTTTCTTTTTTTGTGGTGTAAGAAAATAAGCTCACGTACCATATTGCCCAAAAATGCTGTATTATGGTAAGTTTATTTTTTTTAGCCTTTAAACAAAGTCAGGCAAGATTTAGATTCAAAAAAATGGAGAAAGTGGAATATAAATCTCTATTTTTAAGCCATCCTTAATCGTTTTTTCACTCCTTCATTTTTTGTGTCTATTAAAAAAATTATAGACATATTTTACTTCTATTTCAAATTTTCTCACGAGTATCTGCGATCCATAAAAGTTTGGTGCCAAACGTTAGGAACGTACGGCGTTACAAGTAACGCCTGCAATAGCGAGATACTCCATCGGAGGATCAAATCAAGTTTGGCCGACTTATCTTTGCTGAAGGTCGTAATACTCTATCAGAGGATGTTCACATAATTTCGCTATCGCGTCAAAAGAAATTTTGAAGAGGATGTCGCAGCTGCTCCATTATAAGTAAACTTCTCATAGATCGAAAAATTTAATAGGACATCCCCTTCAGGGATGCTCTGCACTCCCGAAGGGGGTGAAAGACGTTATAAAGCATCAAAGATAGATAGAAAGTTTGGTACGTATTTATAATCTCAAAGTTTGGTACCGATCCTCCGCTGGAGTATCAATTTTGATTTTTCCATACATACCAAACTTTCTATCTATCTTTGATGCTTAGCCATAAGTAAACTTATTACTTGCTATTGCTCGTTCATCCCCTTCGTGGATTATCTCAATTTGAGATGCTTAATCAAAATGATAATTTAGAGTATCTTAAGTAAATATCAATAGCAAAAAAAAATTGAAACAAATATTACTTACAAATAAATAGGTATAAACAACTGACGTTCTATCTAGCTTCACAGCATCAAAGATAAGTAGGCCGAACTTTGTACTAAACTGTGCGAAGCGAGATACTCCATCGGAGGCTCTTACCTTTGGTTAGAGATTTTATACTACTGTTTGGATCGAACGAAGTGAGATACAAACTTTTTGATCTACTTATCTTTGAAGCTTATTTATTTGGTATGTACGTTCGTAATATTTGTTTTAATTTGGTTAAATAAATAAAAAAGGCTTAAAAATAAATTTGAACACTAAATTTGTTTAGCTTTTGTATAGTAAAATGCGTTTATTTTTTTAAAGTTAAACCTAAATATGAAAGACTTGTTTCAATTTCAAATAAAGATTTTGTTCCTAAATTTTTTATTTTTAATAAATCATTTTTTGAATACGTGATAAGATCATTCAATGTAAAAATACCTGCTTTTTTTAATGCTGTATAAACACGTAAGGATATTGTTAATATACCAATAGGTGCCTTTAATGAAGTTTGTAAATAGAATTTGATATCATTTAAAGACGTTTTTGTATTAGCAGAAAAATTTGTTTTTTTATAACAAAATTTAAGTTTGTTATAAAGGCTGCTTTTTAGGCTGCTTTTTAAGTTAGAATCTTCGTTTGTTGATGTATTTCTACCTTTTACCTCTTTATTTTTTGAGCTCATATGACTATAATTTACAGTTTGAGCTCTAGACGGGAAAGCTCGGTTAATTTTAGACATATCATAATTATTAAGAATAGAATATTTTAAATTTCCATAAGCTAAGTCTGATTTAAACATAGAACCAAGCATTTTAACTGTTTGTAATTTTAAAAAATTATTAGATAAAAAAATAAAAGATTGATACAAAGCTTGTCTAGGATGAATACTACCATTTGTCCAGATTTCTACAATAAGATGCGATTTTTTACGCAACGGTTTTAATTTAAAATTTTTAGCATATTCTATATTATTATCTAAATTTACTCCGTTTGCAATATGTGTTGCACTCCAAATTGGACCACGTTTTCTATTAATTTTTACAACTTTAACTGGTTTATTTAAAACAGTTTTTACTATTTTGTTTTTATTTTGATTTGAAAGCTTTTGTATATTTGTCATGCGAAAATCACCAGTAGAAAAATATATTTTATTTTTAATTGCTTTTGTTTTAGTTTGTGTTGTAAAAAGAGCACTGTTTTTACAACCTAAAAAAGTTTTTATTTTACTAAAGGGGGAAGCAGTTGATCCAGCCAATTTAATTGTGCGCAGATATGTTCTAAAATTAGCTGACTGATGTTCAAAATTAAAATTTCTTTGTAAATAGCTGTAAGGTGAAGGCAAAGGTTGTTTTTTAAATAACCAAAGACGATTATTATTTTTGTAATAATAATTATCAGATGTGGACAGTTGTTTTTCTGTAGATGTTAGAGGAAGAGAGTCACTTAAACCTAATTTAAAACCAAAGTCCGTAGTAAAATAAAATGAATTTGGTTGCCATGGTATTAATTTAAATTGTTCAGTTACAAAAGTATTACTTGCTAATTTTGAAACTACAACCTCTTTTTTTTCAAAATCACCTAAACCTAAATACATATTATTTATATTGTTTTTTTGTAAAATTAAACATGTTTCATATATTGAATTATAATCAATCGTGTTTAAAAAAGATTGAAAATTAGAATAAGGTGAACTAAGATTTACTTTTTTCTTATGTATTGTTAAGCTATTTTGCATTTGTTCAGCTTTAGCTTGATTTTTATAAATAGCATTAGAAAATAGTAAGTTACTTTTCGGACTTTTTATTTTGTGTTTATTGTATGCTCTATTACCAATATTTGTCAACTGATTATAAATATTTTCAGTATCTGTGCTAAAATCAGAATAAAGATTATTTTCTTCTATAATACAATTAATTTTAGTAACAGGCATAAAAACAGCATCTAAAGGAATAGGATTACTTAATGAATTTTTTAATAAAATAGGCGTTATTTGTAATTTTGCTTTGCTCAATCCAAAGTTATACGATTGAAGATTCTCACCAGCAGAGGTTTCTTGTTTTTGTATATTATTTTTAGCAATTCCATTATTAAATAATATTTTATCAGAAGTTGCAGGTTTTTTTTTCTTAAAATTTTGTAGCAAAATATTACGTTTTTTTAAAACACTAATATCTAAATTATATGGTTTTTGTTTAATAAAATTTTTTCCTTCATTGATATTAAATTTCATATTTAATATACCATCTTCAGCTAATGTCGCTATATATTGATTTGGGTCAACACATTGTAAACCAGCAGGTAGCTTTAAATCTATAGCTTTAATAACACGAGGACCATTGACATTTAAGAATCCTGTATAAGTTTTTTTAGTTGAACGTAATGTTATATTAGTAGAGTTTATTTCTTTTTTTTTTAATACAATACTTTGAAGATTACAAATTAAATCTAAAACAGTTTCTTTCATACCTGGTAAACTTGAAAATTTATGTAAAACACCTTCTATTTCAACAGAAGTAATAGCTATACCTGTTAATTCTGATAAAACAGTACGTCTTAAATCGTTAGCTAAGGTTTGACTTAAACTATCTTCAAAAGGACCTAAATAAAAACAACCATAAAAACTCGTATTGTTTTCAACACGTGAGTCTTTACAAGCTATAAAAAAATCTGTCGTTTCTGTTTTAGTCATAATATTTTTAAAATTTGTATTTGGTAGCATAGGCAAGTTTTATTATAATATTAAATAATTCTTATTTATATAATAGTTTTTGTTAACTGATAAGCATTTCTTATTTTTTAGGTAGAATAAAACAGGTAAAATAAAAGCAAAAAAAGACTTATAAGAAAAATAAAATTCAAAAAAAGTCATGCTTTTTATTTTGAAAATCACTTTCGGGGATATAAATATTATGCGTGACCTATACTGGAATGAGCTAAATTTTTTTTCTGGCGCAAAAAGCCAGCTAATATTTATGCCATTCCCATTCGGGAATACATCATCATTGAAAATACTCCATAATCACTCTTTTTTAGGAAAAAATTTTATTTGCATGGATCCAGCATCTGCAAGCTATTCAAATTTTGACATCACAATAAAATGGTAATGTATCCCCGAAGGGGATAAATTTGAACAGACTTAAAGCACTTTAGTACAAGTAAAACTAGAAACTAAGGCTTCAAAAGAAATTTGTAAGTTAGTATAGCTCAATTCTAAGTTATTTAAACCCAACTAAATAGCCATGTTAGTTAACTTAGGGAAAAAGGGGGAGGCGGTTGTTTAATATATAAGTTTAAATTCTTTTTGGCTAAATTTTATTTATAAATATTTGTAATATTACTCATATGATTGATTTTGTTTTAAACATTTTATTTATTATAAACTGTATTATAAAAAAGTAAGAAAATACTTAAAAGTTATATAATCTTTTCTTTATTTTATATAAAGAAAAAGTCTTACAGTTATTTACAATCTTTTAATGAGATTTATATGCCATTATAATGCAACATTTTATTTTAGTTTCTATTTGCAAAAATAATCTTCCTCTTAAGAATAAAAGTTGGCATCATATTTAGTTTTGATGTATCCTCAAAGGTGATAGATCCAGCATCAAAGATAAGTAGGCCAAACTGTATGAATGTGCCAAAAAGTACCAAACTTTGAAATTGATTATCTCGCATTATCCCCTTCGGGGATCTCTCTTTTTTTATGTTTTATAGAGCCAAGCGAGATTTTGATATTTATATGACTTTAAAAATAGAGGATCAAAACCAAATAAAATAAACAAAATTTTCTGCTTCATAAGAGATGATGATGGCACATGCAAATCAAGCATGGAGAATCTAAAATAATTTTTTTGTTGAATAAAAAAATGCATTTTAGTTGGCTTTTTTTGTGCTGAGAGCAAAAAATATATAGTTATACAACTAAATTATAACAAGTCCAAAAATTCTTATTTAGGGGTGCTGCTTTTGTCTTGACTTAAAGAGTAGGTGTAGTTGCAAAATCCAAATTTTGCAACTACACCTTTTGTATAGTTTGAGTTGTACTAGATTATAACAATTAGGCTTTGCTATTAAAAAAGACCTTTTTGTTTAAATGTCTTATTTAAGCAATTTATTTTTGAATAAATAAAAATTAACTAGAGTACTTTAAACAAAAAATGACAACTAAAAAAAACGATTATTTTTTTATTTTTGCTTTTTTCGCTTTTTTAAATTTCATTTTAAGTTTTTGAGCTAAACGAATGCGAGTTAAGAATTTACCTAAAATAAATTTAATAGAGTTACGAGCATCATCATTAGCTGGAATAAAATGATCAGCAAATCCTGGATTACAATTAGTATCAACAATATGGAACATTTTAATACCAAGTTTTTGACATTCACGTACAGCGTTCATTTCTTCTTGTTGACCAATAATAATTGCAACATTATTACGGATTTGTTTTTCTTTAATTTTTGTCATATTTGAAATACCACCTAAATATTTTTCTAAACGTTGCCATTTCTTTTTACGAGATGCTGCTACTTTTTTAGATTGTCTATTTAATTTTTCATCATAAATAGAATCCATTGGATATTTCATTTTAGGATCAACAAATTTTTTCATTAAGAAGCGAGCTGTTTGTTCAATTTTAGTTGCAGGTGTTGCTAAATAACGTAATTTTGGTAAAAATTTAATTAAGCGTTTTTGTGCTGAAATTTGTTTTAATTTGCGACGTAATACACGAAGAATATTACGTTCTGTCTGTAATGTTTGTTTTATTTTTTGTAATTCAAGAACTAATTTGTTTTTTAGTGTTACATAAACAGTCATTTTATTTTTTACTGTATTTAATAAAGAAAGAACTTTATTAAGTGAGATTTGAAGGTTAGAGATATAAGTTTGAAGATTTTTAATAGACATTTTAATACTTGGAACAAATAAATTAAATTTACTTAATAATTGACTCAGAATTAATGTTTTAGTTTTATTAATTGATTTTAAATTTAGATTATTATTTTTAATTATTAAAGCTTGACCTTTAATAATAGAAACCATTTTATTTAATATTTCTTTTGGTGGATTTTTAATAATAAAATTAGCATTTAGTGTTTTAAATTTATTATAAGAAACCATATATAAATTTTGATTATCTTGTTTAGCTTGTTGTTTAAATGCTTGTAATTCTTTACTAACAATTAATAATGCTGTTAATTCACGTAATTTTTTTCGTGAACTTATTAAATTATTTAATAATTGACGATAAGTATTTGTAAGTTGAATTGCTTTAGATTTTAGCGTTTGACTTTGTAAGATAATTTCTTGACGTTTTACAATTAATTGTCTTTGTTTTTCTAATAATAAAATACCTTTTGAAACAAATTCTTTTCGTTTAGTGTTAAGCAGATTTGTTTTTTCATTAAATAAAAATCTAGAACCATGATTGCTTGAAGAATTTAAATTAACTGATTTAAACATTTGAATTAATAATCTACCTTTTTTAAGCATTAATTTACTTTTTTTTCTTAAAAGTAAGGCTTTTTGAATTAGACGTGTTTTTATATTTTGGCGTTTTTCTAAAATATCTTTAATAATAATTTGTTTTTCTTTTAAAATAGGACGAATTTTGGAAATTGATTTTAAAATAGTTTTCCAGTTTGTTAACATACCGCCTAACCAACGTGTATTAACAAAAAAAGCTTTTTTACTAAATAAAGCTGCTCTTGATACAAGACCTGATGCAGCTTTTTTTGTACCTACAAATAAAAACGTTTTTCCTTTTACTGCATATTTAGTTAATTGTGCTAAAGCTTTATTTAAACAACGTCTAGTTTTTAATAAGTTAATAACATTACGTCCTTTTTTAATTAATGGACGTGTTTCTCGTGTCATAATATTAAAATTTGTTGTTAATTTATTAGAATTTAAATGTTCATCATTTTTTGAAAATTGATTACCCTTCATTGAATTTAGTTGATTTAAAGAAGTAGATGTTAACGAAGTTCCTTTTTTACGTGTCCATACATAATTTTTCATACGAGCATTACATTTTATTGCTTTTTCACCATAATGCATACCACTTTTTAACATTTGACGAATACTTGCACGGACAAATGCTGTTTTCTGAGTAGCTGAAATAGGATTTAGTTTAATAATTTTTGCTATAGCTATAAAACGATTTGTACCATTAATTTTAAAAAATTTAGTGATTTGAATTTGTACTTTATCACCTAATTTAGCACCTAAACTTGGTTTTACAAATAAAATAGTATCCGTACCTAATTTATTAATAGTTTCTAACGCTGGTGTTTGTTTATTAACAGCTAAATTTGGTTCTACACCTACTATTCCTTTTTTTAATACCGTTTGTTCAAAACCATTAACAGCTAAATTTGGTGTTGATACATTTGCTACTTTAAATACAATGTGTTTTAAATAACGTTTTGCTTTTTTAGGAATTACTACAGTAAATTTTGTGCCTTTAAAACTTGAAATTACGTTACCTTCTTGTTTTCCTGAAATTTTTATAGCTGTTTCTGTATTTTTTTTTGTTGAATTATTCACAACAGCAAAAGCATATTCTTTTTTTACACGTGTTACTATTACTGTAACTTTTTCACCTAAATTAATAAAAGGTTTTTTTATAATTAATTTATTAACATTATTATAAGTGTTAGGTAAATCAGCTATACCTGTTGAATTTGGACCTAATTTAGTAATGGTTACTTCTAAACAAGTACCAGAACTTAATGTAGGTAAATTTGTATTTTCTTGTTTAATTTGTGTATTCGTTAAAACTTTTACCAATTTAGCTACTGCTACTTTTTTAGTTGTTAAAATTTTTAAAATTTTAACTTGAACAGTATCTCCTAATTTAGCATTTGGTACTAACACCGGGATACCATAAGAGAATTCATTAATACCTACATTATTAGCACCAACAGCTGTAATTTTTAATGGAAGTAAATTACCAGGTACTAATTTTGCAAGTTTTGCTTTTATTCCTTGTTTATTAACAAGTTGTTTTGTTTTTTGTGTTTTTATCATAATTATAATATTTTTTTCTTTGTGCTTTTTGTAAACTATCAAACAGTTTTTTATATTTATTTGTTATTTGTTGCCAAATTTTTTTGATAGAGCACTTTTATATTTTTATAGGTTTCTTTTCTATTAATAACTTAAATTTTTTAATATTTGTTTATTTTGGCATCAAAAATAAACTTCTGAAAAAACATGCAAGACAATAGGCCTTTGTATTTTTTTAAAGAGAGAATAAACTGGCGCAAAATAAACTTAATCTTAATTGATCCTCCGATCGAGCATCTCATGCGAGATACTCAATCTCGCTATCGCAAAGTCTGGTCTATTTATCTTTGGGTGTTCATTGAAGATGTTTTATAGAGCATTATCAAAATAAATTTTGATACGTTGTGCCAAACTTTACCAAGAAATTATTTGGTGCCAAACGGTAGGATCAGCTATCAATTTTGTTCCATTGTGCCACACTTTTTAATCCCCGAAGGGGATGGCATCTCAATTTGATAGAAGATACTTGTTATACCAAACTTTTGCTTAATTACAAAAAATAAGCAAAATAAAATTTTAGAAAAGTTTGGCACATTTGCTTGAGAGAGTATTAGCTATATAAATACTTTTCTTTTTTTTAGTAAAATTATTTATAAAACTAAAAAATTCGCGCATTTTTTAGTACTAAATAGCTATTAAATAATATTAATTATTTAAAAAAGCTGCGTTCTTTACTAACAAAAGGTAATAAACCCATCACACGAGCTGTTTTAATTGTTTTAGCCACATATCTTTGTTGTTTTGCTGTTAAACGTGTTTGTCTTCTAGGTAAAATTTTACCACCTAAACCAATATAACGTTGTAATAAACCACTATGTTTATAATCAATAATACGGCGATTATAAACTTGTTTTTCAGGTTTTTCTTTTAAAATAATGACTAATGTTTTTGAGGGAATAATTGGTTTAATAGGTTTTTGGCGTTTTTGTTGTTCTAATTTTTGATTTCGTTGTTGTCTTAAACCAGACAAAATTTGTGTTAAAGATAAAACTTTACGTCTAAACTTTCGGATAGAAACTTTTTGAGCTTGGCGTTTTGGTTTTTTTGATTTTAAACCTCTCATAATAATTTTAGTTAAATATAATAATTACTATTTAGAAATACTACTTTATATTAAAGTTGTTTTTTAATTAGAGTTGTACATTTACCCAAATGTGCTAACTCTCTACTAAAATAATAATAATATAGATGTTGTGCTGGTATAATTGTTATGAAATCTATATTAATTAAATCTATATTAATTATAGTGTAATCAAAGATAAAAATTAACAAAGAAGTTTAATCTCGCTATCACTGCAGCAAAGATAAGTAGGCCAAACTTTAGGATCTGCTATCTCGCTAACGCTTGATCGAGCAAAAATAAAAATGGATGCTCTATCCTCCTCACTTCGTTCGGAGGATCCTCAAAGTTTAGTACTGGAGGACAAAATTTATTTTGAACTATAAAGCATCTAGATGCTTATTTATTTGGCTCGATCCTCCGATGGAGTATCTCGCATGAGATGCTCGATCATATTCGACATTTATTTTGAATAAAAAAAATGCTAATTTGTATATAAATATTATTTTTATTTTGAAGAGTAAAAATAAATTTGAACAAAATCGCAATTTAAGAGTCAAAATAAAATTGTACATCTCAAAGTTTGGTACTTTTTGGCACATTAAAAAGTTGGGCAGGTATCTTTGATGTTTGATAATGCGAAATACTCAATGAAGACGATTTCAATCCATTTTATGTGCCAAACTTTTTTATGGCATTATCCCCGAAGGGGATGATTGAGCTCGTCTTCATGAACGTACGGCGTTACAAGTCACGCTTGCGACAGCGAGTTTGTTCAACTAATTATGTTGCTAAACCAGTTAAACGTCCAGTCATTTTTAACCAATTTAAAGCTTCAATATAATTTGTTGGCGCTAAACGAATTGCTTCTTTCCAATAATCAGCCGCTTTTTCAAAAAGTATCTGTGAAATTTCAGATTGACCATTTTCAATTGCTTGTTCACCACGATAATGGTAAATTACTGCTATATTATTTAAGGCACTTGAAAGAGATGGATTACGTTCTAAGGCTTGATAATAATATTCTAAAGCTCGACCATGCTCACCATTACTAGTATGAATTAAACCAATATTATAAAGAATATAACTTCTATCATAAGCATCTACTTCTAATCTCATAGCTTCATAATAATTTTGTAAAGCTTCAGCATATTCACCTTCAGCTTGTGCTGACATACCATTTCGATAATAAGAAAAAGCTTGTTTTTCACGTTGTGAAGTAGGTAATACCTTTAATAAAATATCTGCTACAACGGTAAAGGTTTTATCAATAAAATTATCATTTCGTTGCGTTCTTGGCATTAATTATAACTCCAATTATCTTTTATAGCTAAGTACTTATATACTAAATTTATAAAAAAGTAAAAAACGCTAACATAATTTATACTCATTTTTTTTCTGCTATTTTCTATTTATTTGAGCAGGTTAGAAGAATTCATTAATTTTTTTAATCTCAAAAAAAGAAACTAAAACAGTTTGTATAAAAAAAGATCCTCTACCTTGAGCATCCCCTTCGGGGATGTCCTATTAAATTTTTCCATGAACGAGTGATAGCGAGTTGGAGTATCTCGCATGAGATGCTCGATCAAGCGGTAGCGAGATGATAGATCTTGCGTCAAAGATAAGTAGACCAAACTTTAAAATGGATGGAGCAAAGCGAGATAAAAATGATTTACCCTTTTTTTTGTTTTTTTATTTTATAAAAATTTGTTTTGAATTTGTTAGGTTATTTTAGCACTTTAGCATGTATTTTGTTACTTAAATGACAATTTATATTATAAACAGAAAAATTAATATAGCGTATTCTCTTGAAAGAAGATCCTCCGATGGAGTATCTCGCATGAGATGCTCCATCAAAGATGTTATCCCCGAAGGGGATAATGTGAACCATCCTCCGATAAAGTATCTCACAAGAGATAATCCTCTTCGGGGATTATCTCGAAAAATTTATTTTGATGCTGAATTATCCCCGCAGGAGAGGCTCGCAATTATAAATAGCTTT